TAATTAGTAAGCGTAACCCCGATACCCCTTTCGGGACTTCGTAGGGAGATACGAAAAGAGATAAATATAGATTAGGTCTATAAAATAAGACTCATAAAGATAGCTAAACCTAAAATAGCACGAGCAGTTACCAGCGCGGCTTCGTTGCCGTAAGGACAACTTCTTTACTTCTAATCCCCAGAGGGGATTAGGGAAGTAACGGATTTTCGGAAAGGAGAAGTCTCAACATTAAGACAAGAACAGAATAGTAACTCGCATAGACTGATTGTAAATTTTATTAATAACTGGCGAAAGCTAAGCTTAATAAGGAGCTATAAAGGTTTTAGTCCTAAAGGGCTTGCGAAGCTATGCTTCGCACCCTAGAATTCTCATTAGCTCAATGGTAGAGCCGGATACTTCTAATATCCTGATTTTAGTTCGAGTCTGAAATGAGAAAAGGGGGGGTAATTGCTGCTTGTATCATAAAAAAAAAGTATTACCCTAAATTGTACCTACCCTAAAGTAGGAACCTGTAGTAGTAAATATGTCCTATGCCGTTTTAACAAGTAATTGTTATTATTATTATATCGCCAAATTGCGAGAAAGCCTGTAAAATTAGTTATATAGTACTGTTTTATAGATAATTCGCAGGGAAGCTTTAAGGGAAAACTTGGTTTTTCTTATAAAGAACCTTCAGAGACTAGAGGGTGATATATCTAGATAACCAGATGGGAGTCGGTTTAACTGGATAAAGATATAGTCCAATCATAGTAGTAATACTATGTTTAATTCAATATTGATAGAATTTAATCCAACTGATTCTTCTTATTCCGAAGGAATCAGTATTTATAGTAACCCTTGTCTTTGTCCATTAGGGTTATCTGTAATTTTTATAATAGCTATTATAGCTATAATCGGAGTATTATGCGCATATTTTGTATTGAAATTAATACAAAAATGAAAATTATATCTTTTTACCGGTCGTCATACTTCTATGAATTTAACCAATTTTAGATCTGACCATTTACCTGAAGGTCGAGAAACTGACCTACTGTATCTTAAGTTGTACTATCAATGGATACAACAGGTTCTTAATACTCAGAATCCTATAGATATTTTCGATCCTAGGTTTCAAGGTAGAACAAATACTAGTGATGAGAGGTATAATATAAGTAATAGGAATATTTATAGTATTACTTGAGGGGTTGCAAGCTTGACGCTACGTGAGAAGTATAGATTGTGTAGAATAGCTAGGGTTGCATATAACAACGGAAGTCTTCAAGCTTTGGGCTAGGAGATCCATGGAAATATCGGAGTTATTAGACATATAGATAACCGTATGATTGCAAAATCTAGAATAGCCTTAATAGCTATTCTTGCAGCCAATGATAGATAGGATTAATAAAGGCTACTTGGTTTGGAACAAAGATAAAATCGCCAGATTTATATCCGGATTTGGGTGTATATAAAAAAGTAATATTTTAACTTTTTTTCTATTTTTTATCTAAATTTAAGTTTAATTTATTAATATTATTTTATCTTTTGGATAAAACAGTTAGTAATGATAAGCTAACTGGACTTAACTGGTTTATTTGTAAAACTTATTTAATTAGGTTTCCTAAGTTAAGTATTGTAGTATAGAAAGTCAAAAATGCATCTATACTGTGACATCTATTAGCTTAATGGTAAGGCGGTGTATTAATTTAATATATAAATTACAGTTCGAATCTGTAATAGGTGGGTTGTAGTGGTTTTGTTAGAAGGGCTAAAATAAAAAAAAAATAATCCATAATATGAAAAGAGCGTTTACGCCTTAAAGTTATGGTTGACTGATTATTTTATCTCTCTGAAGGTATACAAATGAGTATATACTATCATGTGCTTATAAAATAATATTTTGATTAAATATAAAATGTTTATGATTCCAACAATAGTATCGCTTATCGAGGTTGTTTTAGTGCTGGTGCCTGCTTTACTTGCAGTAGCTTATGTGACAGTGGCAGAAAGAAAAACTATGGCCAGTATGCAAAGAAGATTAGGTCCTAACGTTGTAGGTTACTATGGACTACTTCAAGCATTTGCTGATGCCTTAAAACTTCTTTTAAAAGAATATGTTGCACCTACACAAGCTAATATGATATTGTTTTTTTTAGGGCCCGTAATTACATTAATTTTCGCACTTTTAGGTTATGCAGTTATACCTTATGGTCCAGGTTTATCAATTAATGACATGAATCTAGGTATATTTTATATGTTAGCTGTTTCATCTTTAGCTACATATGGAATACTATTAGCTGGGTGAAGTGCAAATAGTAAATATGCATTCTTAGGATCTTTAAGATCAACAGCTCAGTTAATTAGTTATGAGTTAGTATTGAGTTCTGCTATATTAATTGTTATTATGTTAACAGGTAGCTTAAATCTAACTGTTGTTACAGAAAGTCAAAGAGCTGTTTGATTCATATTACCTTTATTGCCTATTTTTCTTATTTTTTTTATAGGATCGATAGCGGAAACTAATCGTGCTCCTTTTGATTTAGCTGAGGCTATTAACTAATAAGATTTGGTCTCATAAAAGATCACAAATTGCTGGAAAGTCCTTTGATTTGTTATAATCGTATAGGAAAATCAGCAGGGAAGCTTTCTTTTTGTTATTGGGTAACCCATCCAGATCCCGAACGAAGTTCGGGATCCGGCTGCAGGTGATACGGTACCACTATTTAAAAGTGCAGAGTGGGTAATAATTAAGAAGGAAGAACCTTCAGAGACTAGACGTGATCATTTAATATTTATTTTTATTAAATAAGGTATAGTCCAAACTTGAGCGTAAGCTCAAGAATTTAAACATTTTTAATCGTGTTTAAACATGAAATTTATTAGTACTTTAGATGCAAGTTGTTTAATATATTACCGGGGTAATCTTCATTACGGTATATATAAACAAAATGTTCGTTCGGCGTTTAGTCGTAGATATTATTCTACTTTACATTCAGCAGACTCAACTGTATGTAACTTACCTTTACCTGTTTTAACTATTAATAATTTAAATAATAAAGATTCTATTAAATCTTATAGAAGGTTATTAAAAGATAAAGGAGGTATTTATTCTTTTATCAACTTAGAAAATGGGAATCAATATATTGGAAGTGCCAAAGACTTTTATTTAAGATTAAATGAACATTTAGCAAATAAAAAGTCTAATATTGCTTTACAAAGTGCATTTACTAAATATGGTTTAGATAAATTCAAATTTTGTATATATGAATATTTCACATATGAAAGTAAAATTGTTAGCTCCAAAGCTTTAACGGACTTAGAGACCAGTTATATTTCTAAATTTAAATTTAATACTTTATATAATTTTAAGGTTATTGCTACTAGCTCTTTAGGTTATAAACATACTGAAGAAGCTAGACTAAAGATGTTAGAGTTTTATAAAGATAAAAATAATCATCCTATGTTTGGTAAAACTCATAATAAACAAGCACTTGATTTAATTAGTAAACCAGGTGAATTAAATCCTATGTTTGGGAAAAAACATAGTGAATCAGCTAAGGCTATTATGAGTGATAAGAAGAATAAATATACTTTAGGTGTAGGTATTTATGATTTAGATGATAATTTGATTTCTAGATTTAAGAATAATGTTGAATTGGCTAAATACTTGGATATTTCTAAAGTTACGGTTGGTAAGTATTTAAACTCGGGTCTTGTATATAACAAAACTTTTCGTTTTAAACCGATACAAGATTAGTATAAATTTTCTATGTTTATTTTTGGAATCAGAGTTAGTTAGTGGATTTATGACAGAACACGCTGCAGTTGTTTTTGTATTCTTTTTTTTAGCAGAATACGGAAGTATAGTATTAATGTGTATATTAACTAGTTTATTATTTTTAGGAGGTTACTTACCAATATACTCTATTTCTTATCTAATAAGTTTTATAGATTATATTTATTTTGAATTCTTTTTTGATAGTTGATTAAATTTCTATGGTTATAGTAGCGGGTATGTTTATGAAATTTCGAATAATCCTGGTTTTTATTTTATAGAAAATAGAGGGCCAGCGCAATATTATATAGAATATATATTAAATAATCCTAATTTAGAAGGGTTATTATATGGTTTAACTTTAGGACTGAAAAGTTCTATTATGATTTTTGTTTTCATCTGAGCTAGAGCATCATTTCCTAGAATACGTTTTGATCAATTAATGGCGTTCTGTTGAACAGTTTTATTGCCTATTCTATTTGCTATAATTATATTTGTACCTTGTATTTTATTTAGTTTCGATATATTTCCAGTTAGTATAAACTTATTTTAGATTAATAGAATCTACTTTTTTATCATGGAATTTTCCATTTGATGATGTAAACATTTTTACTTAGTTAGTAATTTAGGAAATATATTGACTTTTAACCAAAAAAAATGTTATTATCCAGTTTATTATTCATACCTCTATTAGGTATACTTTTAATTTGTGCCGGAAGATCTCATGAAAGATCAATCCTGCGGAGCTTATCGCCCCACACAGGGGATCAGGTTTTTGCTTTATCCGCAGATGACAATAAAGCTATAGATTTCGCGCATTCTAGTCGTAGCCATGATTTTAAGATATTAAAATTGATTGCTCTTGGTACTTCTATTCTTAATTTAATTATATCTCTAATTATTTATATATCATTTGATTTTAGTAGTAACCAATTTCAATTTGTACAAGAATATCACGATATGAGTTTTTTTGATATTTATTTAGGAATAGATGGACTTTCTATTTACTTTGTATTATTAACTACAATAATAATGCCTATAGCATTATTATCTAATTGAAATTCTATAACTGAAAATATAACATCTTATTTAATAATTATGTTATTATTAGAAACATTATTATTAGCTGTATTTTTAGTTTTAGATATATTATTGTTCTATATATTTTTCGAAAGTATACTACCTCCTTTATTTTTATTAATAGGTTTATTTGGATCTGGTAATAAAGTAAGAGCTAGTTTTTATATATTTTTATACACATTAGGAAGTTCTTTATTTTTATTACTATCAATCTTAACTATGTCTTCTATAATGGGAACTACAGATTTTGATGCTTTATTTAAAACGAATTTTGATTATACTACACAATTATTTATATTTTGCGGGGTATTTATTGCAATTGCGGTAAAAACTCCTACAATTTTTTTAAATAATTGATTACTAAGAGCTCATGTTGAATCTCCTTTAGGAGGAAGTATAGTTCTTGCTGCTATTGTTTTAAAATTGAGTCTATATGGTATATTTAGATTAATATTACCTATTTTACCTAAAGCTTCATTAAACTATACTTACATAGTATATTTAATAGGGGTGATTACTATTATATACGCTAGTTTTAGTACACTAAGAACTACAGACATTAAAGAATTAATTGCTTATAGTTCTGTGTCTCATGCTGCAGTATATTTAATAGGAGAATTTAGTAATGTAATCCAAGGAATAGAGGGAAGTATACTTTTAGGTTTAGGTCATGGATTTGTAAGTTCAGCTTTATTTATTTGCGTAGGTGGTATTCTTTACGACCGTAGTGGAACAAGAAATATAGCATTCTACCGTGGTATGACACAACTTATGCCTTTATTTTCTATTTTTTTCTTCATATTTGTTTTAGCCAATTGTGGGACACCACTAACATTAAACTTCGTAGGTGAATTTATGTCATTATACGGAGCATTTGAAAGACTACCACTATTAGGGGCATTAGCTGCTTCTTCTATAGTGCTTTCAGCTGCTTACTCAATATATATGTTTAACAGAATAGCTTTTGGTGGATCATTTAGTAAATTCTTTGAAGAAAATGTCTCAGATTTAACTAAAAGAGAATTTACTATTTTATCTATTTTAGCTTTTTTCACAATTCTTTTTGGTATATATCCTAGTTTTATATTAGATGGTTTACATTATAGTGTTTCTACTTTAATTTACAGTATAGGTTAATATGCTGTTATTACTGTGTTTAATTACTCCTGATCCCGAACGAAGTTCGGGATATGGCGTACTTTTTATTTAACTAGAGCTTGCGCCGCCATTAGGATAGGGGGGGATTGCTAATAGCAATCCCCCCCTATCCTACTGATCCCGAACGAAGTTCGGGATTAGGCATAACCTATTCTTCGTTTGCGAACATATTATTATCAATAAGTTCGCAGTGAGTAACTATAGAGTGAGCTTAGGATTATTCCAATATTATGATAGATTATATAGTCCAATCTTTTCATCCTGCCATACTGACTTCGTAATCAGTAGGCTTTATTTCTGAAAAAAAATATAGAAGCCGCACTACGAAGACAGGCCAGGAGAAGTTGGCAACCAGTAACCCGTCTTAAATTTAAGGCTACGAAGTCGTGATAAAAGGGAATTAAAATATCTTAGTTCATTAACCTTTATTAAAAAGATATAAGAGGTGTGTATTATACAAACAAAAAAAAAATCTTACTTAATTAAATGTATATGATACACAACAGAGTGTTATAATTGAAAGAATGGATTTTTAAATCTATTACTCAAGCTAGTTTATTGGTTTAACGATCTTTGACAATCTGTTAATTATAAACGAAAAAAATACAAAATGAGAATATTAAAAAGTCATCCTTTATTAAAATTAGCTAATGGATATATTATAGATGCTTCACAACCAAGTAATTTAAGTTACATGTGAAATTTTGGTTCATTATTAGCTGTTTGTTTAATTATACAAATAGTAACTGGAGTAACTCTAGCTATGCATTACAATCCTAGTGTTTTAGAAGCATTTAATTCAGTTGAGCATATTATGAGAGATGTAAACAATGGGTGATTAGTCCGTTATTTACACGCTAACACTGCTTCAGCTTTTTTCTTCTTGGTTTATTTACACATAGGAAGAGGTATATATTACGGATCTTACAGAGCTCCAAGAACATTAACTTGAGCTATAGGAACTATAATATTTATTGCATTAGTTGTTACAGCCTTTTTGGGATACGTGCTGCCGTATGGGCAAATGTCACTATGAGGTGCTACAGTTATTACAAATTTAATTAGTGCTGTACCATGAATAGGACAAGATATAGTTGAGTTCATTTGAGGAGGTTTCTCTGTTAATAATGCAACTTTAAACAGATTCTTTGCTTTACATTTTGTATTACCCTTAGCTGCTGCTTTTGAAGAAAAATAGGGGTATTAAAATTTGTCAAATTGCTTGGAAGACAAAATAACAATAATACTAGTATTTTGTTAATAAGCAGCAAAGTATAACTAAAATTTTATTTTCAATATAGAATCTTCACCAAAAGGATTAGCCGTGTATAGTCCTTCGGCTATTGGGTATTCCTAGCTTTCGGCACAAAAGCAAGCTTTTTGTATCTCGCCGTACTTCGTCAGGCGGGATATCAGTCCTACTGATCCCCGCAGGGGGATTAGGAATTCTTAAATTTAGTTTTAGTTATATGTGTTCAACGACTAAACGGCAAAATAAAATATATTAACTATTTTATATGATATAGTCTAAACATTATTGTGAAATAATGAAATATATCCTGACTGCTCCCGAAGGATGCCAGCCAAGCTCTAAACTATGGATATAATAATATTTCAATATTGTATTATCACTTTCCTTCTTTGCCGTAGTAGTAGCAAAGTCTTATAATTTAAATATTAGAACTTATGATTATTGAGTATCTAAATTAGAGTTAACTAAGACTCATGTTACTAGGAAAAGGGAAATAATAGAACCTAATGTTGATGTTAGATTTTTAAGTTTTTTTGTTGGTCTTATAGATGGAGATGGTTATATACAAGCTAGAAAATCTAAAGGATATATAGAATTTAATTTAATCATTACCTTTCACAACAGAGACTTAGCTACTTTCGAATACCTTTTAAGTAAATTACATTTTGGGGTTATTGGTAAAATAAACTCAACTACAAGTAAACTTATTATATATAATTTTGAGTTAAAGTATATTTTAGTTCCTCTTTTACTAAAACATAATCTGTTCTTTTTAACAAAAAACAGAATTAATCAGTACAATTTATTATTATATACAATAGAGAACAATATTAAAAAGTGAGAATCTTTACCAGAGGTTATTCCTAATTATATACCTTTAGCTATGGAGACGCCTGAGGATATAATGCAAAATGTTTTATACTTTAAAGATTGATTTATTGGTTTTGTAGTTGCTGAGGGTTCTTTTTATGTGCAAGCTAATAAGGAAATCTGTTTCAATGTAGGTCAGAAAGGTAATAGTGTTTTAATGAATACTATTTATTTATTATTTGAACCTAGTAGAGCCCTCGATTACACCAAAAGCAAAGATTTATCAATTGTTCGTATGTCATCTGTAAAAGATATACAAAAGGTTATTAATTTCTTTTCTTTTGAGAACCATTATCCTCTTACAGGTTATAAAAAAGAAAGTTATTTAATTTGATTAAAAGCTTTAAAAGAATCTTACAGATACAAAAGTCTAAATTTTCCTTTAACAGAGTTGGAAGTAGGAGTTCTAGACTAGCGCGAACCAAATATTCTAATGCTTATTATAATATAGACGTTTACCTACCTAGGTTATTCTACAAGGGATATTATTACTAGTAATAATATTAGTAATAATATAATTGTTATTTTAGCAGCTTTAGTATTAATGCACATGATTGCTTTACATGATACAGCAGGATCTGGAAATCCTTTAGGACTTTCAGGTAATTATGATAGAATCCCTATGGCTCCATATTATTTATTTAAAGATTTAATTACTATTTTTATCTTTATTTTTGTATTAAGTATATTTGTATTCTTCATGCCTAATGTTTTAGGAGATAGCGATAATTATATAATGGCAAACCCTATGCAAACTCCTCCAGCTATAGTTCCAGAATGATACCTTCTGCCCTTTTATGCTATTTTAAGATCTATACCTAATAAATTATTAGGGGTTATTGCTATGTTAAGTGCAATCTTAATCATTTTAGCATTACCTATAGTTGATTTAGGAAGATCAAGAGGTTTACAATTTAGACCTATAAGTAAAATAGCTTTCTTCGTATTTGTAGCGAATTTCTTAATATTAATGCAAATTGGTGCAAAACACGTTGAAGATCCCTTTATCTTATTAGGACAAATTAGTACAATCTTATACTTTGGACATTTCTTATTTATAATACCAGGGGTAAGTTTATTAGAAAATACTCTAATAGATTTAAAAAGTAAAAATAACTAACTTTAATTGTTTTTTATTGTAAAGTTTGTATTAAACTAAGGTAGTCTATTTTTTTTTTATTGTTAAAATAGAAACTTTAATTTTAATCCGGAATCAAGTTTGGGGGGGGTATAACCTATTTATATAGGCTATATCTCCCCCCCCCCTCATTATTTTCTTTTAGTTTTGTTAATATAATTGTTAATAATTAAGAATGCTAGTTTTTTTCGCCTTTTAATTTAACGTTTATTCCAAATAACCCTGAGAATAAAGCAAAATTTAAGTCGAATGTTCTGTTGTCTTTTTGATAATTATGGCTTCGCCATAATAGCTGTTAAATTAAAGTTGGTATTAATGATTATAAATAAGGTTCTTTAATACTTTATTAAGAGCTTGCGCCTTAATATCATTATATTTAATTTACTATTTATCTTTTATTCTTTTATTTTTATTTAGCTAGCTCGATTAAAACATCACTATATGCTGGAAACTTCTAAAGGTTTAATTACGTTTATACTTATTAATTCTAAAACGTAAAAAAATTAAATATGTAACAATGGAGAATCAGCAGGAAACCAAAGGATATCTAATTATTCTAGTAGGATCCTCAACGACTACACGTGATGTATTTTATTTTAAATTTTACGACTTATTCCTGAAACTTCGAGTTGTTTATTTAATTTAAAGTAAAATAAATATATAGTCTAATCTTATATGAAAGTATAAGCATATTGATCGATTAAATATAAGCTTATTTATAAATATAAGTAAAATTGGTCAATTCAAATCTTGTAGGAATCAAAAAAGATTTTTCACTAGCACAAGACGTCTTTATATAGAACCTACAAGTTATTCAGTTTTAGCTTTTTCTAGCAAATCTGCAGCTGGATTACCAGTAGGCTTATTCGCTCCTTTTATAACACTATTAGGTTTAGGTTATGTATTATATAATGTAACTACTGACAGTATTGCGTCTACAGGTACTTTAATAGAAGTAATAGACCGTAATCTATTTTTTTGACAAACAGGTTATTCATTTCACGGTAGACTCCACGAATATTTGTTTAATATCAGTACAAATTGAAATCATTATACTTATTCTGAATTAATGAGTATTTATGACTCATTAAATCAACTTTATGTTGAAACGAATGGTTACATAAATAAATTAGATTCTCTAGTTGAGGCATCTGCTTCTATTAGGGATAACGGAACTATCGCAAGAGATTGAATTCCCCTAGTAAATGATTTACGGAGCGATCTTAAAGATATTACTGAATTCATGAAAAATATAGAGCCTCGTATTGATGCATACAGATTTTTTTCAGAGTTATATTTATAGTAATGTAGGATCTTATTTTTTTATTTTTTCATAGGGGGCTGCGGCCTGCGACCTGCGGCCTGCGGCCCCCTCCTTGTTTATATTCCTGCTACTTCTATATGTAGGCTCGGCAGGAAAGCTCTAAATATATAGAATCGGTGTCAATATAAGTATATTAGAAAGGAAAAGTGATGTAATTTACTTTCCCTTATACCGACTTCATCGGGATAAGTGGGGGGGGGAGGGGTAACTAACTATGCAGTACTTCTAGTGTAGCCAGTATATAAATGGTCTAGATTATGAGGTAGATGGTCTACACTTTGATTGCAAATCTTAAGTTCGAGGTTCGATTCCTCCATAATCTTGTTATGAGCAAAGTTAAGCATTAACTTTGCTCTATTTAAGCTAACATTCTCTTACTTTACAACACAAGTATTTATTCTCTGTTTTGATAAGACTCATATTATTGATTTTATAAATAAGATAAGTAATTAAATAAAATTAAATTATAATTAGCTATATTTACTTATCCTTGGCTACTACTCCAGCAGTAGCAGGCGAAGGTGGGATAAAGTATTTTAACTCTTCGGCCTAGGGCAATTCATAATTTATATAAAGTAAGTCTGGGTTATTTAATAATAAGTAATTCAGAGGAAGTTTCAGATCGAGTTCATATTAGTGGAAATGAGAGGAATAATGATGAGCAGAAGTCATCTGTATCAGTTTGGACTGAAAGATGATTTTGATCTACAAATGCCAAAGATATCGGAACATTCTACTTAATTTTTGCTTTATTTTCAGGGTTATTAGGTACAGCATTTTCTGTATTAATTAGAATGGAATTAAGTGGACCAGGTGTTCAATATATTGCAGATAACCAATTATATAACAGTATCATTACAGCTCACGCTATCCTTATGATATTCTTTATGGTCGATAATTTGAATATATTTAATTTAGAGCTATCTTATTCTACTTATTATTCTTCTCCTACACGGTATAATGTAGAAAAGGTAAATATAGTTAAGAATATTCACGATAAAAATACACTTATTATTGGTGATAATAATAATGATGACGGTGACTTAGCGGGCCAAAACAACAATAATCCTAAACATGTCAAGATTTTAGTTAATGATCCTTTTAATAATAGGGATATTATTCTTAAAGTAACCAAAAAGCAGAAAGGTGTTTACGTATGAGAAAGTCTAGATGGTAAGGATTTATATGTGGGTCATTCTATTAATTTGTATAATAGAATAAGTTCTTATTTTATGCCCTCTATACTTAAAACTAAAGCACGTAGAGTTTTACGTTATTTAGGCGCAAGCTCTAAATATGGTTTTAATAATATAAAGTTAACTATTTATATTATGGATGAGCAATCTAGTTTAGAACAAGTAGTACAATTAGAACAAGATTTTATTGATAGTTTAAATCCAAATCTTAATGTAGATTTAGTAGCTAGTAGTTCAGGATATCATGAACCAATGTCTCAAGAAATACGTGATAGACTACGTAAACAGAGAGGTAAACCTGTGTATGTTTATAGTTCTGATGATTTTACTTTATCATACGTATTTGAATCAAAACAACATATGTATGATTCAATAAATATTCATCATACTACTTTAAATGACTGTTTAACTTTAGGTACTTTGTACTTAAATGCTTTTTTCTTTTCTTTGGATTTAATAGAAGAATCTACTAAAACAAATTTACTTAGTTTGGATCAAATTCAGATTTTAGTTAAAGATAAACGGGATTTACATAATGTAAAACATCCAGCTGCTAAAGGTATTTTAGCAGAATTTAAAGATGATTCTAGTCAAAATCTAGTCTTTGATTCTCTAAACAGTTTGGCTAAACATCTAAAAGGTGATCGTTGTGTTATCAGAGAATACCTAAAAGGTAATAAGTCAGGTTATTATCGTGGTAAATGACAATTTACATACTTAAATTAAATATATAGGCATGGCCGGGTATGATAGAAATATCTTACTTTCTTTCCACTATATGCTGGGATCCCTTTAGAGCTTTTGAAACTAGTACTACAGACTTTCGTTTAAAAGAAAAGCGGTAGAATACAGTAACATATTCAAAGGATTAGGCAATCAGCCGGAAACCAAAGATAAAAGGGCTTAGTTACTTCAAATCTTATATGGATTTATAGTGCTAAGCGTTAAACACTTTTATTTAGTAGGATCCTCAGAGACTATACGTGGAATACCTTAGTAAATATTTAAAATTTAAAGGTAAAGATATAGTCCAGCATTTAATGAAAATTAATTGGTAAATCGTATGCCTGCATTAATAGGTGGGTTTGGAAATTTCCTTATGCCCTTAATGGTTGGTGGTCCTGATATGGCATTCCCAAGACTTAATAACATAAGTTTTTGATTATTACCTCCTAGTTTAATATTATTAGTATTTTCAGCTTGTATTGAAGGTGGTGCAGGTACAGGGTGAACAATCTATCCTCCTCTTTCAGGAGTTCAAAGTCACAGTGGTCCTAGTGTAGATTTAGCTATATTTGCTTTACACTTATCTGGTGTTAGTTCATTATTAGGTGCTATCAATTTCGATTTTGGATTAATTTTTAATTATGTAAATTTCGACATGTCCGCGCTTTACGCAGACACATTAAACTACAGTTGTTTTTTTTCTACTTGTGGTAGCTTAATATTTAAAGCTAACTATAGTAGTGAGTCAAAAATTGAGAAGAGGGAGTATTCAGATTCAGATCTTAAAATCAAACAAAAATTGCCTAGAGATCCAAATAAAAATTCAGATTGAAGTCTGATTTTAGGTAGGAAAGGAGATAGTATTTATGTTCATCAGTTAGCTAAATCTCAACTAGTAAGTGGTAAACCTGTTACCTTAAAGGTATTAAATAAGATCTTAGCTTATTCTGGTTTATTAGTTAATGAAGAAACCTTAAATTCTTTAATTAATATGCCTAGGTTAACCTTTAAAGATTTGCATAAACTAGAAACTAGAAAGTTGATTGATGAGAAGATAGGCTTACCTCACGGTAAAGTACAACAATGTGGTATTTATATATTTACTCATATAGATACAAAACAAAAATATGTAGGATCATCCTCACAGTTGGCTTTTAGATTAAGAGGCTATTTAAATCAAACTCATAGAAGTATAGGAAAATTAATTCCTTTAATTAAAGAAAAAGGCTTATCCAGTTTTAAATTAGAAGTAATATGTTTACCTTATTACCCTGATTTAAACCCGGAGATAGTTTTAGAACAATATTATTTATTGGACCCTTCTTTTAATTTAAATACTATAAAAGTTTCCAACAATCCTAGTGGATCTGCAGCCAAACCTCTCTACATGTATAACAGAGATAAATCTATTCTTTATTATTTTACTATGCAACAAAAAGATTTTATATCTAAACTTAATATTGCTCATACTACATTTACTAAACACTTAAATAACAGTACTTATTACTTAGGTAAATACTTATTTTTAAGAGAACTGGTAGATACTGCCAAAGTATCTAATATGACTCTGCCAGAAATAAGTATAATGTTAGAACAAGACAGAGTTAACTTTAATAGAAGTAAACCAATTAACAGTTTAAGTAAATCTGTAGTATTGATAAATATTGAAAGTGAAGAAGAAATTGTATTTGAAAGCTTAGGTAAATGTGTAAAGTTCTTCTCAAGTCAAGGTCTCCCTGTTTCTCATACAACTATAGTTAAACGATTAGACACAAATATACCATATCGTGGATATATTTGTAAAACTGTCGCTTCACTAGTCCCGGAGGGACTAGTAAAATAGTTTAATTATTTATATTAAAAATTAGTAGTTATGAGGTTGATATAAAATTTATAACTGTATGCTGGAATATCCTAATTGTGTTGGTTAATAATAGATATGATTACATATTATTTTATTAATTTATTTAGGACGATCAGCAGGAAACTAAAACAAGAATCCATATTGTAAGTAGGATCCTCAGAGGCCATACGTTATAAACCGTGTCGATGAATCGATGCGCTTAAGATATGGTCCAACCATAATAGTAATATTATGTTAATATATCCGGAAATACTTTTCGGTATATTTTATTCCTATCGCTCAATATTCCTAGCTTGAAGAGATAGCCTAGTAAGCATATCTCTTTATGGTTAGGTGAGACTTTCTTCTCTAGGGTAGGAATAATTAATTTAAATGTCATTACAACAATAGTTAATATGAGAACTCCAGGTATAAGATTACACAAATTAGCTCTATTTGGATGAGCTGTAGTTATTACAGCTGTATTATTATTACTATCATTACCAGTTCTTGCTGGGGGAATCACTATGGTGCTTACTGATCGTAACTTTAATACATCATTCTTTGAAACAGCTGGAGGTGGAGACCCTATTTTATTCCAACATCTTTTCTTATTAAAAATAAGCTTTATTGGTTTATTGGTTTTTTTTGCTATGCTTCTGATAACTTGCTTATCTTCAGGATTAGATAGTGCAAGCCAAAAATATTTTGAGTTTTCTTCTTTTTACTTTAAATTTAAAGAATATTACCCTGACTTAAAGCAACCTGACAGTAGATTTTTAGAATGACTGATAGGTTTTTCGGAAGGAGAAGGTTCTTTTATTATAGCTAAGAGAGGTGACTTATCTTTTGTTATCACTCAATCTAGTTCAGATATAGAAGTATTAAATTATATTAAAGATAATTTGGGTTTTGGTAGAGTAATTAAACAGTCTATTAAACAAAACACACATAGATTTGTTATACAAGATTTCAAAAATCTTAATTTAATTTGTTCATTATTTAATGGAAACATGGTATTTCCAACAAGGAAAGCAAGATTTTTAATCTTTTTATCAACTTTTAATGAAAGGTTGATAAAAAAGAATCTTAATACTATAATTCCTTTAGATATTTGTGTAATCCCTACATTATATGATGGTTGACTATCTGGTATTACAGATGGAGAAGGTTCTTTTACTTGTTCATTACTTTCTAATAGTTCTGCTTTTAGGTTTAGATTTATATTAACTCAAAAGTGGGAAGCGAATAAATATGTTTTTGAACATTTAGTAAATATACTAAATAAATATTCAATTGAAGGTTCTGTAGTGGCACATCATGCAGATAATGTATGAGAACTTAGGATAAATGGACTAAAAAATTGTAAAGGTTTATTTGTTTATTTTGATAATTATAATCTTATGTCTAAAAAAAAAGATAGTTATTTAAAATGAAAATTACTTTATAGTAGATTAATTAATAAAGATCATTTAAATAATGATACTAGATTAGAATTAATTAATTTGGCTAAACAAATCAATAAAACTATATAATGTTTATTAGGAAAAAAGGGTAAGATTTAGCAACTAAAAGCTATGAGAATTGTCTAAGGCAGATGTAAAATAAAATAAGACCTTAGATTATAAATACTATTAAGTATATCTTAACTCTAGTTCTTGCTATATTATTTATTGTGTAATTCTTAGAAAGAAACAATAAAATGCAGGTGCAATATTGGTGTGACTATTGTTTGGTTTCACCAGCAAGCTCGATAGTCAAACGGTTAAAAATTTTTCCCAATTAAAATAAGACCGTCGATTTTCTAAGAAATCGCTACAGACTGGTTCACCGGTGGGTAGCTGAAATGCTGCTTAATGTACAGTCGAATTCCTCTAGGTAATTTGCCTAGGTTAGTATATTATGCTAAGTTATATAATTAAAGGGATGTATAAATAATTATATAATAAGGGATTGGATTCTTCGGACATCCTGAAGTTTACATTTTAATTATACCTGGTTTTGGTATAATTAGTACAACTATATCAGCTAACTCAAATAAATCAGTATTTGGTTATATCGGTATGGTTTACGCTATGATGTCAATTGGAATATTAGGATTTATAGTTTGATCTCATCACATGTATACTGTTGGTCTAGACGTGGATACAAGAGCTTACTTTACTGCTGCTACATTAATAATTGCTGTACCTACAGGAATTAAAATCTTCTCATGATTAGCCACATGTTACGGAGGATCTTTAAGATTAACACCTTCAATGTTATTTGCATTAGGTTTCGTATTCATGTTTACAATTGGAGGATTAATAAAAAACCACTTAGTTCTCCCTTTAAAGACTACCATATGCTGGCAACTTCTGACAATTATACTACTAGAGTTTTATATGATCTCAGTAAAAATGTATAATTTTGAACAATCAGCAGGTAACCAACAGATAAAACCATTTATCTTAGTAGGTACCTCAGAGACTAAACGTAGTCCCCTTAATAATATTAAGGGCAGATATAGTCCGTTAAACCAAAAATGATCATTTAATAGCTTAGTTGCTTCTAATATTAATCCTTTATTGAATTTTAATATTCAATTCAATATTCGTACTTATTCTACTTCTAATTTATCGACTCCGAGGTTGTGCCAAGATAAACAGGATAATACTGATAATTTAGTTCCTTTAATTGCATATGATAACTTTAAAGAAGATAGAGTTAATATTTTAAAAGAACAAAAAGACAAATCAGGTATTTATTGCCTAATTAATAAAAATAATGGTCATTCTTATGTAGGAAGTTCTATTAATTTAGCTTCTAGAATGAGAAATTATCTTAATACTGCTTTTTTAAAAAGTAAACAAAATATTAATATGCCTATTGTTAAAGCTTTATTAAAATATAATCCCTCTAACTTTAAACTATTAATATTAGAGTATGTAGACTTAAAAACTTTAACCCTTAGAGAAACTTATTATATAACATATGTATTGCCGTACTATAATGTGTTAAAACAAGGTTATTCTTCATTGGGTTATAGACATACAAAGGAAACTAAAGCATTATTATCCCAATTGGCTAAAAATAGAGTTCATACTGACGAAACTAAAGCTTTAATAGCTAGAGCTTTGACAGGTGAAAATAACCCATTTTACAATACAAGTCATTCTATGGAAAATAAAGTAAGAATTATTGAAGCAAAATCTACTTATCCTGTTTATATATACAATTCTTTTAAAAAGTTATTAATTATCTTCCCTTCTGTAGGAACTTTGGCTAAATTGATTAAATCTAATCATGCTACAATAGTTAATGTGATAAAAGAAGGAATTCTATTTAGAGGAGAGTGATATTTTACTAACATACCTTACAATATAGAAGATGCACCTTTAATAACTGACTGAAATTCTAAAGAATCTGAGGAATTAATTTTAAATCTAAATAATAACAGTCAGATTAGGAAAGCAGTATTTGTATATGATATGAATAAGAATTTTGTTGCTAAGTATGATGGAGTAATGGAAGCCCAAAGAGCTTTAGGCATAAGCCATAGCACAATCAAAAATTATGCTAAAGTAAATGGTATTTATAAAGGTTATATCTTTAGATACGAAAGATTAAATGATCAAGAAACTTTTGGTTCGTAAGTGGTGTGGTTTTAGCTAACGCATCTCTTGATATTGCATTCCACGATACTTACTACGTTGTTGCTCAATGGGCCTGTGTAACTTAATTAAAGTTACATAGAATTCTGACCATATACTGGGAGTTTCTAATGCCTTAGATACTATAATTTTATTCTAAAATAATATAGGATTATTAGTAAAAATTCTTTGCCATATTAACTTTTTATCTTTTTATTTACTACTTAATTATCGTAAGGAGCCTTATAAAATATAGGGAGCATACATCTCCTCTTGCGAAGCAGCGTACTTCGTCTAGTAGGATCAACATTATTCAATGTAGGCAGGTCAGGTATTTATTAAGGTAAATAATTAATAAAAATAAATTAAGCGACCCCCTTTTTTGTTTTTGTTTTTGGCAAGAACAGAGTGACAGGGGGGAAGGATGTAACAATGAATAACCAGCAGGTAACCAAAAGATGTATAATTATCTTAGTAGGAACCTCAGAGACTACACGTCAGATATCTAATGAAAATTAAGTTTTAATATTAATGATTTTTACTGTATCTTAATCTAGTTATATTTACAAATATAATTGTATATTGGTTTTTATTTTATCGTGAGTATAAATATGGTAATTAAATGGCAGTTATACTTTTTAAGTATAATGGATCAGTACACTTCCCCCTTATTATAATATAATTTAAATTAGTAAGGGCTAATTATTACTAACATTCTCTATAAATGATTTAACTATTTATAATACTAGCTTATTTGTTTATATATAATATACAAATTCTTACTTTATTACTTATAATTAGTAATATTAAAAGAATATTAATATTAAAACATTAGTTAATAGATAAAGATATAGTCCAAATAATATAAATAATAATAATAATCTATAAAATCTATTATTTATATTATGCATTTACATTATGTAGTAATTACTGTTGGTTTAATTAGTATATTTATGGCTTTATATTTTTTATTATCTAATATATTTACACTAAGCTATATTTCTAAAGTTAAAACGGAATTTACTTTTTTTATTAAAGAATTTATTTATATTTTAACTTTGAGACATTTAGTTTGATTTATTTATATGTGTGTGGTATATCATTTAGTAAAATTACCTATATACGATTATATATATGTAAATATCACAAGAATTACTTTTTTTGTTTTAAGTTTAAATATATTAGTTAGTTTTTTAATATCTAATATATTTAACTGTTTATTCGATAGAATTTATCCTATTCAACATGAACTGTTGGAAATGAGTCTTATAGATATAGTTTATAATAAACATAAACCCTTATTATATAATAATAATAATACCGTTTATATGGGTGGTATTGTTAGTCATATAATAATGCCTGAGGTTAGAAATGCAATGAAGAGACGTTCTCTTGATAACCGTATGGGATATCTTATTAGTCAACAAAAGGATATTGAACATCGAATGAAAAGATTAGAAATCATTTCGAATGTTCTTGATAGAGATAGAAGTCATCCTTGACATGGTGGTTTAGTAGATGCATTTAGATCTCATATTGAGACATGTAAAAGTGACCTAGATAACATACGAAATGAAATTAGTAGTGTTGGTATATCTTTATTATTAACAGTTTAATTTCTTAGGTAAAGATATAGTCCAACTTTTAAATATAACTTTATATTTAAACTTGCATTTCCACTATGTTTTAAGTATGGGTGCTGTATTCGCAATGTTTAGTGGATGATATTTCTGAGTACCTAAATTATTAGGATTAAATTATAACTTAATGTTATCTAAAGTACAATTCTGAATTCTTTTCATTGGGGTTAATTTAAAGGGAAGTGTTTTTGAAATAGGTAAGAGATTGTATAGTGGATCTTCTAACAGAGGTTCACCTTTCAACCCTGAAGAGTTTGTTATTTTTTTTTCTGATTTTAAGGAAGAAAAAAGGTATATATATAGAGAATTAAGAAAAAAATCAGGTGTTTATATGTTTATCAATAATATTAATAAAGAAATTTATATAGGTAGCAGTCTTAATTTAACCAGAAGAATGGCAAGTTATTACTATTATACTAATTCAGATAAAAGTTCTAGTATGGTAATAATAAGAGCTATGAAAAAATATGGTTTAGAAAATTTCTCTTTAGGAATATTAGAATTTTGTAAACAAGATTCTAGTGTTTGTCTTAACTTAGAGCAAAAATGATTAGATCATTATAAACCAAACTATAATGTTTTGACTGTTGCGGGTAGTTCCTTTGGTTTCAAACATAGCGCCGAAACTATAGCTAACTTAAAAAAAATGCTAAGTAAAGAAAACCACCCTAAATTTGGGTATACAACTTCTTCTGAAACCAAAAAAGCTATAAGTGAAGGAATAAGAAATTTCTATTTAACTAATAGTAATCCTAGAAAAGGGTTAAAAGGTAAATTATCTGCACAGTATGGTATAGGAGGTAATTTTGTTTTCTGTTATAATAAAACAAACGAAGAATTAATCTTCCCTTCTATTAATGCAGCTAAACAACATTTTAAGGTTAGATGAACATGCATCAAAAAAAATATAGACAGCGAACAATGAATCCATCTTCAAGGTGAAGATTGAATAATACAATCTGTACCTAGACAAAATTAGTATTGTTAGCCCCTCCCAATCCTTCTATATGCTGGAAAGTCTCATAAGGCTTAAGTATTTGTTAATCTTTCGATAATTTTTTACTTATTCAATTATTCCAAATCCATGTTATGATTAAATTAAGACAAAAAATTATAGGACTAGGTTCATTAAGCAATCTAGTATCTAAAATTAACCGAAAGGACAAGTAAAAATCTTAAGTATATCTAGACAATCAGCAGGAAACCAAAATAACAAGCCATGTTATGAGTAGGATCCTCAGAGACTACACGAAGGAAATTATTTAATTGAGATAAAGCTAGTTTAGGCTGCTGGTTTCGCAGCCAGCATCTCTAATTTAATAGCGAGTAAAAAAGCGTTTAATTAAATATATTAAGATATAGTCCACACAAAGTGTAACTTAACTTTCTTCCCTCGACTGTTGGGGGCCTACATTTAGGAATTGTGTAGTGTAAAAGAGAAATATAATATATTAATTCTCTGAAAAATTTGGCAAATTGCTGGAAAGATGTTTAATTTTAGACCTACCCCAGAGGGGTTGGTCAGGCAGCCGAAGGCGGCCGCCGGACCTAGTTATTACATTCAATCAGCAGGCAATCTTTCTTAGTTACACTAAGTAAAGCGGCTTCAACGATCATACGCCAAATACCCGACACCTTAGTATCCGGAGGTAAAGGCCTCTCATCATCAATCCATGCTGACTTCGTAGCCAGGCAGGCTCTATTATGATGGTGCTAGCGGTAAAACCTGGCTTTGCCGCAGGGATATAATCAATGTTTAATTACAAATTTAGGAAGGGTAGTGATATGACCTACAAATTATTGGTGACAAATAAGCACTGATAATTTATCTAATCTAGATTCACCAAAAAATTTTTCATCTAGTTCTTATAACTTGAGTCTTCAAGTACAAAATTTGGCTACAATAACATCAAAACGGTGTTACTCTACTAATTCTACTAATGGTGCTACCGATCTATGTGAAGTGGATAATATTTATAATAATCAATCTATTAAATTTGATTCTCTTCAACAAGCATGTGAAGAAATTAAATTCAAATTCTTAGGTGTTTCAGGTGTTTATAAACTAACATCTAAAAATAATCCTTCTCGTTTTTATATAGGTAGTTCTAATAATTTAGCTAGAAGAATGGAGGAATATAATAAATTAACTAAAGAATTACGTAATCCTCATTCATCATCTGAATTAGAAATATCCAAAACTTCAGCTTTAGATTGAATTTTAGAATTTATATATATTACTACTCCTCAAACATCATTAGTATTTGAACAATATGCTATTATTAAATTTAAACCCACAATTAATAGTAATTATAAAGTTATCCCTAGAGTAAATCCTCAATGGGGAAATTTAGATAATGCTATTAACACCGTTGAAAAATTATTATCCTTATTTTCTAATGATTCTGAAGGTTATATTAGATTAGCTGTATTTCTTAAAACTTTGAAAACAGCTAATTCTCTAACATATACATCGGAAGATTTAGATAGTAAATATTATTGTTTTTTAATTTTTGCATACGATGTCAATTCGGCTTCGCCAGATAAAGATCCGATCGTTTACTCTTCAATAAATAAAGCTTTGAAAGGTTTACAAATTAGTCATAGTACGTTATTAAATTATATTAGCAATAAATTTTTATATAAATCAAGCATTATATTATCTTTTGAACCTTTACTTGTAGAAAATTTTTCGGAATATCAAGAAAAACCTGCAGGAGATAATCAGCTTAGAAAACATATTGTTGTTTATAACAGGGACAATGAGGTAATAATGGAATTTAAATCGGGTAGAGAAATGGCTAATTACTTCAAAATCGATGGTAAGGTAGCTAGAGCTGCTATAGCTCAAGGTGAGTACCAAGACTTTTTACTAATATCTAGAGAAGTATCCAACCGTAAAACTATTTATGTATTTGATAATAATTCTCATGAATTAATAGCAGAATTAAAAAGTGTAACTAAAGCTTTGAAATATGCTAAAGTTAATTACTATACATTAAAAAGTTTAATCGAGAATGGAAATTCTTATAATGGTAAAATATACAGTTATAAAGATAAATTCTAGTTTTACAGTGCGTACGCGCTCATAAAGAGCAACATTTCTTAGGTCTACAAGGAATGCCTAGAAGAATAAGTGATTACCCTGATGCTTTTGCAGGATGAAATTTAATAAGTAGTTTTGGATCTATTGTTAGTGTAGTTGCTGCTTGATTATTTTTATACATTGTCTACAGACAATTGTTAGATGGTAGAGTAGCAGTGAGAAACCCTTGAATGGTACCTCAGTTTTACACTGACACTTTACAAGCTCTCTTAAATAGAAGTTCTCCTAGCTTAGAATGATCATTAAGCAGTCCACCTAAACCTCACGCTTTTGTGAGTCTTCCTGTACAATCTTAATCATGGCTCTTAATAGATAACCGAGCTTTCTATCCTAACGACGAAGTACTCCTGACTACGAAGTCAGTATGGCAGTCAGGCAAGAGCGATCCCTGCGGGGATACGGCTATAAGTAAGTTTATAGTTATTATTAATAAGTTGACTGTAGCCTTATGCATTTATGAGTATTTTTTACAATATTAAGTATAGCTTATTCTATTTTTTATATGAAGAGGGGGAGACCCTAAGGTCTCCCCTTTTACCTCTACGCTATCTAAATCTTCTTATCTCCTTATGATATAAATAGAAGTAGTAGGGATAAAATATAGTAATTTGAATAAGTTCTACGAGTTGGCTTCGGAGCAGTAGTTAGGTTGTAAACTGGCCTTCGGAGAAGTCGTGAGTCATACTTTGTTAGCTTTTAATATAATTAATTTAAAAAGAATAAAATCCAGTTAGAGGTATTATTTGTAAGGATAATATAAATTAGAATCTAAAAATTTTAATATACCCACCGCTGTCTTTATTATTACCTTGTAACGAAGTAAGACGGGCTACGTAACAATAGTTAGCATGGTAGGGTAGTTCGCTATACTTTTTATTAAGGCGCAAGCTCCATTTTTTGTCCTGCCGACTTCTCCGAAGGTCACTTCCTGCCTACTGCTCCGAAGGCCGAAGTACCCCTCCAGGTATTGAAGGCCAGATAAGGTGGATATAGTTCAATCGGTAGAGCGACTGTATGTGGCACAGTAAGTTCCCTGTTCGAGCCAGGGTATCCACCCATCCAGTATATTCTTTATCTATTTTTCTTAAATAGGCGTTTAAGTAATATTAGGTTTAGGTATTACTAGTACCATATCTTAAAGAGATTTTGGGTCGTCTTTTATCCCCTCATCCTTGGGCCGCAGCCCAAATCTCTAAAGGAGTCTTTCTAATTGTAACTAAGAAAAAGTAGCAGAGAGACTTCTATATTTTTTGTCCTGTCCTATTTCAGCCTGCCTCGTAGAAATACTCCTACGAAGTCTGGCAAGCCAGGAGGAGAAGTTAGTATGGACAGGACAAAAATATAGGGGGTAAGCCAGGATAGTTTAATAGGTTAAAACTTTAATTTCATATATTAATAATGAGAATTCGATTTTCTCTCCCGGCTAAAGTAGCAAGCAAGTCCCCTCCGAAGGAGACTTCTCCGAAGGAGGCTTCGCCGAAGTGAGGCGGTCTTATATCTTCTACTTTTTTTTACTAAATTATGATAATACTTTCTACACTTTCATTACTAATTTCGAATGCCGTCAGTTTAAGACGAGATATGTCAATTCTTTATAATAGAATTGCCATAATAGCTTTATTATATGCTATATTACAAAGCTTAATAAGTTTTTCTATAATAAGTAATAGTGGTATAGGTATACATGGAGGTCTATTCCATGTGACAAATATAACACAGGTTTTTCATATTTTTCTATATTTTATTAGTATATTAATCTTACAGTTGACTAGTTTTTATCCTAGAAAAGTTTGAGTAGCTGAACACTCATCGTTAAAAGATCTTTTCTTAAATAAATTTGTATATTATAGAACGAAAATTATTAATAAAATGGGAGAACATTTAAAAATTATCGAATACCCTTTAATATTATTATTTATAATAAGTGGTGCTGTATTTTTAATGTCTACAAATGATTTTATTTCTATATTTCTTTCAATAGAGTTACAAAGTTATGGTTTGTATTTACTAAGTACAATATATAGAAATTCCGAATTGTCTACAACTGGAGGTTTAATTTACTTTTTATTAGGAGGATTAAGCTCATGTTTTATTTTATTAGGGACAAGTTTACTTTATGCCAATTCAGGTACAACTAATATGGACAGTTTATATGTAATTACTAGTATTAGTGATCTAAATAATTATGGAAATTCTTGATATAACGATGACTATATAAATTTTTCTCTCCTAATCTTTACTATCGGATTTTTATTTAAAGTTAGTGCCGCTCCATTTCACTTCTGATCACCTGCCAAAAGATTTGGGAAATCTTTTATTCGGGTAAAACTATCAAACTCCGGGGACACCCTTGAACTTCTGGTACCAAGCTGTAACTGAAAGGTTACAAGTGGATGAAGTAATTACTCATGTATGGTAATAAGCCAAAAGAATCCTGAAAAGGAGGTGGGCAATCGCGGATCTAAATCAGATATGCTATCTGTAAAAGAGCAACGAGTGTACGATAATTGACCTGCTGTTTTTTCACCAGGTTTAAGATGCATTCTACCTGGTTTCGAAAGAAACCGGATAATCAAAATCCCTTCTAAACAGATTATTCAAACACAACTTTTTTCGACGGCTCCGAAGTCTAAGGCTCCGTCGACGAAGTCGCTATTAAATACTATTTCTAATACTACAATTAACAATGAATTTATACTCTCACCTTGATTTGTTACTGGTTTCGCTGACGCGGAAGGATGTTTTATGCTTACAATTAGAAGAGATTCTAGGCAAGCTTCAGGATGAAGAATAGAAGCTAACTTTGTTATTAATTTACACAAAAGGGATGTTGAGCTGTTGAAACTTATTCAAACCTATTTTGGTGGGGTAGGTAGAATCAGTAAAGAAAGAAATGGTTGTATTGATTTCACAGTTAGTTCTATCAACCAAATCTTTACTCAAGTAATACCTCATTTTGATAAATACCCACTAATTACTCAAAAAAATGCGGACTATTTATTATTTAAAGAGGCAGTTATGATTATGAAACAGGGGGAACACTTAACAGCTTCTGGTCTACAAGCTATTATTAATATACGGGCTACTCTGAATAAAGGGTTAACACCAGTATTAATGGAAGCTTTCCCTAGTACAGTAGCAATACCAAGACCTCAAGTTAATAATATAGACGTGCAATCAATAGATCCTTATTGAGTAGCCGGGTTTACCTCAGGTGATGGTACTTTTATTGTAAGTATAAGAGATTCTAAATCTAGTCAAACAAATGGACGTGTATCTCTAACTTTTGCCTTGATTCAACACTCACGTGATGAACTTTTAATGAAAAGTTTAGTAGATTATTTTGGGTTTGGTAAGGCTTATACTTACAAAAATAATACTGAGTTTAAGTCTCAGAGTTTAGTCGATAATTTCGAAAAGGTAATACCTTTCTTTAAAAATTACCCTATTCTAGGTGTAAAATCATTAGATTTCGCAGATTGATGTAAGGTAGCTACGTTTATTAATAATAAAGCTCATTTAACTAAGGAAGGCTTTAATAATATTCGTAAAATTAAGGCTGGTATGAACAAAAGTAGAATTAATGATTCTTAGATAGCCTCCGGAACAAAGTTCGCGCTATTCCTACTTTAGGGTGACTTGTTGCTTCGTAGGTAGGATGGATATAAAAATCAATAAAGTTGTTGTATTTAATAATCTGCATGATAAATTTGAGTGCCGTGGATGTTTACGATGCAATTCCAACTATAGTAACAACATTTGTAGCAATTGTAGCTAAAATATCTATCTTTATATTTTTATTAGAATTAGTTTATTACACTAATCATTATTTATTTAATTTTAATTGAACATATGGTTTACTTGTAAGTTCATTACTTTCATTAATAGTAGGAACGGTTTTAGGTTTAACTCAGTTTAGAATAAAAAGATTATTAGCATATAGTACTATTTCTCATTTAGGTTTTATTTTATTAGCTCTTACTATTTCTAGTGTAGAATCAACTCAAGCATTTATATTTTATTTAATGCAATATTCAATTAGTAATTTAAATGTATTTATTATTTTAGTAACGATAGGATTTTCTTTATACTGTTATGTAAATGATAATAAAGAAGATAAAGAATTATTAGACAAAAATAATTCTCCGATACAGCTAATTAGTCAATTAAAAGGGTATTTTTATATAAACCCTATGTTAGCTTTAAGTTTCGCTATTACTATCTTTTCTTTTGCAGGTATACCACCTTTAATGGGGTTTTTTGCAAAACAGATGGTTTTAAGTGCAGCTTTAGATAATGGTTATATATTTTTATCTTTAATTGCCATAATTACTAGTGTAATAGGAGCAGTATATTATTTAACTATAGTTAAAGAAATGTTCTTTTTCTCTTCTGAATATAAAATAAATCCATTATTAAGTACTCAATCGGATCTTAAAGGTAGAATTTACGCCAAAGGCTCAGGCTCCGCCTCAGTAGCCTCAACTGAATCTATTAAATTTAATCATAATAATATAGTTATGTCTAGTCCTATGGCTATTACAATTTCTATTATAAGTTTAGCAATTTTATTATTTATATTTATGAATAAAGAATGATTAAGTATGGGTACCATATTGGTACTATTTTTATTTAATTCTTAGATGAGTTCAATGACATTATTTATATTATTTGTTAGTATTATAGCTATTTTATTTTTAGTACTAAATTTATTATTCGCTCCTCACAACCCTTATGCAGAAAAATTTTCAAGTTTCGAATGTGGGTTTCACAGTTTCTTAGGTCAAAATAGATCTCAATTTAATGTAAAGTTTTTTATATTTGGGCTTGTGTTTTTATTATTCGATTTAGAAATAACTTTAGTGTTTCCGTACGCAGTTAGTCAATCTTTAAATAGTATGTACGGTTTAATAATTGTATTAATATTTTTGGTTATAGTTACTATAGGATTTATATACGAGCTTGGAAAAGGAGCGTTGAAAATAGATAGTAAACAAAATATAGGTGGTTTAAGAGATAATACTACTAATACTTCTATTTCTTTCATAGAAAATAGTAATACAAGAAACTAAGGATTTTTTTACTTCTAGTAATTCTGTAGGTGGCGGAATTGTTCTTTTTATTCCGCCACCTACACAGAGCGAACCTGCTATATTTTTAGTAATTAATTACTAAAAATATAAAGCGCCATTCTAGAAGGGATTCTAGTTGTGCATACTTCGGCTGGCATACTGACGACGAAGTACTCCTGACTACGAAGTCAGGCAGTACTCCTTCGGTTAGAAGGCTAACCTAATAAAAAAGATATTCTATTGAACTTCTCATTAAGCTAGCAAAGATAGTTTATATTTATGAAAAAAGTTCATTCCTCTAAGTTAGTGCTTCTTAGGTGTACTTCGGCTTCGTGACTGCCTTCGAAGGAGGCAGTCACGAAGTCGCCAAGAAGACCAGTCTGGGGATAAGAAAACAATCCTTTTTCGTTATCCGGCCCTCTTAGGCAGGTTTTTAAAAGATTATCCTAGTTGATAAATAGTTATAGAAAAATATAGATCCACCGGGAGAGGGTAGTCAAATTTACTAGTACTATTGATAATAAATATATTGTTTCGCTTATCCTTCATTAGTTATTTAATTTGATGACGAGCTCTCCTTCCTTCGGAGGAGTTTTCATATATATTAAATCAAGTCTCTGTTAGCTTATTAACAGATAAGGTATGTTTTTGCAGTACGCTTCGCCTCATTTAAATGTTATTTCTTAAGGTCTATATACATAAATAGTAGTGATAAAAGATTTATCAAAGTAGTAAAAAAATATAGACAATTTTTCAAAATAAAAAATGAATTTACTTTTAAATCTTTTAAATATTAATATTAGTTTAGACGCTCCTAATGCATGAGGTATATATTTTCAAGATAGTGCTACTCCTCTTCCAATTTGATCTGGGAAATCAAGTATGGGGATTAAACAACCAAACTCCGGAAAGTCCCTAGAACTTCAAGTACCAAGCTATAGTCGAAAGGCTATAAGTGGATGAAGTAATTACTCATGTAAGGTAACAAGCTTGAAGGCTTCTGAAAAGAACGTGGGTAATCGCGGATCTAAGTCAATAATATGTGGGTTAAAACCTTATATTGTTGTAAAAGAGCAACGAGTAAATGGTAGTTGATGTGTTGGGGCGCCAAAGGGCTCTAATTTAGGACTGTTGCGCCGCACATATTTAAGATGTACTCTAATGGATTTCGAAAGAAATTCTCAAAACAAAATCCTAACTACTCAATTAGTTAACAAAAAATATTATTCTACATTGATCTCGGGTAACGGTAAGGTCAACGAGAATCATAATTTAATAATAGATCCTCATTTCTTAACAGGGTTTGCAGACGCAGAAGGTTCATTTGTTTTAAGTATTACTAAAAGTAATAACGTTAAAGCAGGTTGAGTAATCAAACCTAGATTCCAAATACATCTTCACAATAAAGATTTATTTGTCTTAGAAGCTATTAAAAATTACCTCGGCGTTGGAAAAATATATGTTACAAACGTTGGTTCGGTGGAATATAGAGTATTCTCTATCAAAGAGTTAAAAGTAGTTTTAGATCACTTTGATAAATTTCCTCTTATCTCACAAAAATACGGAGATTACCTTTTATTTAAACAAGCATACCAATTCCTCGTATACCAGGAACACTTAACACCTGAAGGCTTACGTAAAATTATATCGATAAAAGCTTCTACAAATAATGGTTTATCCGGACCTTTAAAAAAAGCTTTCTATGATGTTACACCTGCGGTAAGACCTACAAAAAAAAATATTTGCATTAGTAATCCTCAATGGCTAGCAGGATTTACCAGTGGAGAAGGTTCTTTTGGTGTTAAGGTTAGAAATCTACATGATAACTCTAAAGCTATTGTTGAATTGATCTTTCAAATCAATCAACATGTCCGAGATAGACAACTAATGGCTTACATTGCTGAATATTTAGGGTGTGGTAAAGTATATAAACACTCTGAGAATGCAGTAGTGTACAAAGTATTTAAAAGATCTTTCTTAACTGAAATAATTATCCCCTTTTTTAAAAAATATCCTATCTTAGGGATAAAAGCTTTAGATTTTAAAGACTTCTGCTCTACATCGGAGTTAGTAGAGGATAAAGCTTATCTTAATAAAGAAGGTTTAGATCGAATTATTCAGATTAAAAATAATATGAATACAGGTAGAGTTTTATAGAAGATTGCTGCGAATCGGGTTTAGGTATTGGGCTATTTTAAATTATATTATTTTAACTAATTGAACGTTGAATTTGATTTTTTTAAAGCAGATGGAAGGTTTAGTTGAACTGCATGATAACATTATGTATTATTTAGTTATTATATTATTTGCTGTAGGGTGAGTTTTATTATCTATAATAAGAAACTATGTGGCTACAAAAAGCCCTATTTCTCACAAGTATTTAAATCATGGTATAAATAGTGTGCCGGCTCAAAAGTGTTCTAATCATAATAAACAAAATCAATCTTTGAATTTTTTCTTATTTCCTGTTTATAGTTATATAAAAGTACGTGCTTATTCTACCTCTAGTCCCAAAGATACGAATAATTCTAATTTTGATCAATTTATTCCTGCGGCAATTTATGAGGATGCCTTTACTATGAAAAAGGCAATCTTAAAAGATAATGCAGGTATGGTTGGAATTTATATGTTAACCAACAAACTTACTGGAGATATATATGTAGGACAATCGATTGATTTGTCCTACGGCAGAAAAAGATTTCTTAATTATTTTAACTTAAGTTATTTAAGTAGACGTAATGAACTCATAATTTCTAGAGCTTTAATAAAATACGGTTATTCAAAATTTTCGGTAACTATTTTAGAGTATTGTGATAAATGTGAGTTAGATGTCAGAGAACAACATTACTTTGATACTCTTAACCCTCAATACAATATTCAGAAAGTAGCTGGTGGTAGTTCTAAAGGTTTAATCTTGTCTGAGGAGAGCTTGCGCCTCAAAAATAAGATTAGCCAAGCTTTAAAGGGAGTCTATCTCGGTGATAAAGCTTACTGATATGGCCGTACTATGAGCGCTGCAACTAAAGAAATCATGAGTTCAACACGAAAGGGCGAGCTTAATCCTTTATACGGTAAATCTCATAGTGAAGCTAGTAAAGAGCTTATGAGACAAAAAGCTGCGGCTTCTAATCCCCCTTCGGGGGATAAGGCAGGTAGAAAATACTCTGAAGAGACAAAATTACTAATGAGTTCAAAACGTGGAAATCCTGTTAATATATACGAAAAGTGCACATCAGTATAAAAAAAAATATATTTTTTTTTATCTGGATTTGAGTTAATTGGTAGTTTCGTTTCCGCGAGAAGAGCGGGTAAATTTTTAGGTATTAGCGGAAGTACGATTTTAAGTTATATAAAATCGAAAAAGGTGTTTAAAGATAGATATAAATTTTCATCTAAATAAAGATGAATAGTATTAGAGTAACTATGAGTTTAATTTCACTGAATGCTGAAATCTCCTAAAGCCTTTGATACTAATAATTACCTAAAAAATATTGAAAAATTATAAGTGAAAATTCAAAGGATGTAACAATGGATAATCAAGCAGGAAACCAAAATAATATTTCGAGCTCGCGCCTATATTATGAGTAGGTAATCCCCAGAGACTAAACGTGAAACGATCAGTTATTAAGTTTTCTATCTGGAAAACTTTAATTGGTTGAAGATATAGTCCAATTATATATGAAAATATATAAAAGTTGACACTTATCGAGTTAATATGAACAATAACTCCAGCTGTAATACTTATGTTAATTGCTTTCCCTTCTTTTAAATTATTATACTTAATGGATGAAGTAAGCGATCCTTCAATGTCAGTTTTAGCAGAGGGTCATCAATGATATTGAAGTTACCAATACCCAGACTTCTTAGATTCAAGTGATGAATTTATAGAATTTGATTCATATATCGTACCAGATTCTGACTTGGAAGAAGGTAGATTAAGAATGTTAGAAGTAGATAATAGAGTAATTTTACCTGAATTAACTCATGTAAGATTTATTATTACTGCTGGTGATGTTATACATTCTTTCGCTTGCCCTTCATTAGGTATTAAATGTGATGCTTATCCAGGTAGATTAAATCAAGTATCTGTTTTTATTAACAGAGAAGGTGTATTTTACGGTCAATGTTCAGAAATTTGTGGTATACTTCATTCAAGTATGCCTATAGTTATTGAATCAGTAAGCTTAGAAAAATTTTTAACATGATTAAGTGAACAATAGTTAATAATTATTCTCTTACTGCTGGGCTTATACTCAAGGGGTACATCGGGTTATCGATGTATCCCCCCCCCAAAAAAACCAACTATGGAACTGAAGAATATTTAATAGTTAAAAATATTTTATCAAACTTAAATTTAAAAATGGGTTAGTATATTAGCCCTGATCCCCTCCTGACTACGAAGTCAGTACGCAGTACGCAGTACGCAGTAGGGATTAGGCTTCGCCGCCCTCAAAGTGTGTTAGTTTAATGGTAGAACCTAACGCTACGGTCGTTATGATACAAGTTCAAGTCTTGTACGCACTTAAGATAAGAGCCACTTTTTCTTTTTTTTACTATTTTGATGTGGCAAGGCTAATTCTTTATACCTTGAGAAATATGTGAATGTTAAATTTTATTCCTCTTATCTTTTATCTTGTCTTAGGACAAAATTCACTGTGTTTTGAGCAACTAAAATATAATAAACATAGGGTGCCGTATTTAAAAATAACTTTAAATATTATTATATCACTGTATGCTGGAAACCTTCAGAGCTTTTGGAACTAGAACTACAGACTTTCTTAAAAAAAAGCGGTAGAATACAGTGACATTTCAAAAAATTAGCCAATCAGCCAAAAACCAAAGATAAAAGAGCTTAGTTATCTTCTTATCCTTTTTATATGTACTTTGTCTCCAGCTATACTGACTTCGTAGTCAGGACGGAGCAAGCTCTCCTGCCTGACTTCGTAGGAGAAATAAGGCCGGAGATGTAAGCATTAAACACTTTTATTTAGTAGGATCCTCAGAGACTACACGTGATACCCCTGTTTGACTGTTACCTTTGTTAAATAGGGTGAAGATATAGTCCAAATGTTAATTGATGTTAACAACAATTTAGGCGAGTTATGATGCTTTTTCGACGAAGTACCGAAGGCGCAGTTTATTTGATTTATATTCTCATTATCTAAGAGGATGTAATACGCAGTTTTCAGTTTATCTCCTTGTTCATAACTATTATAACAATTTAGCTTGTTTTCATTTCGAAGGTAATCCTATAAATTTTACTTTATATAGTTTTTCAATCGATAAAAATATTATAGTATGCGCAATAATAATAGGTGGTCTTATTACAGTTTATTTATCCAGGACTAAATTTCCCATAGTATTAGGGGATAAAGGACCATATATTTCACTGCCTATGTCTACACCTAGACCAGTTAAAGGTAGTAGTACAGATGCACTTCCGGTATCCGAAGGATCGAGCTTGCGCCCCCAGGTAATCTTTTATTCCCGCCAATACAACCGGAAGTTTTTGAAGGACGAGTTTGCTGAGTCACGGAGGGACTAGTAATAATCCCCAACCAATATACGAACCGGAAGTAAAAGTGGCTGGTCCAAAAACACCCTATATTAAACCAAAACCTTAATATAGCCGGCTGTGCTAAATTTCTTTTTTTACAAAATGACTAAGCGACGATTTACACCCTGGATGAGGTAAATAGGAATATTAAGCTACAAGGGGTACCAGGACGCAATCCCTACTTAGTACACTTTTATAAGAAGAGTAATATATTCCTAGCATTTTGTTAACGCTATGCGCTCTGCGCTATTTTCATATCCCCCTAACGAAGTTCGGGGGGGGGATCAGGAGGCTTTATTTTTGAAAAAAATATAGCAAGCTCGGAGGGGGGGGGAAATTCAAATTTCCCCTCTCTTCATATTCATAGGGAGGCTTTATTACTAAGGAGACGATAGTCACCGTCTGATGCGAGGCCTCCGTAGGCGGCATCAGGTAGGAGATTATCTAACAGAATAGTAGTGGATAGTCACTTCTGACTACATTTCAAAATAATTTATTTTTATAATAATCAAACAATGAATTTAACCTTAATACTTTTTTTAATAGGAGTCCTAGGATTCGTATTAAATAGAAAAAATATTATCTTAATGCTTATTTCAATTGAAATAATGCTTTTAGCCATAACTTTCCTTATATTGGTAAGTTCACTGAACATTGATGATATAATCGGACAAACTTACGCTATTTATATAATTGTAGTAGCGGGAGCCGAATCAGCAATAGGTTTAGGTATTCTAGTAGCCTTCTATAGATTAAGAGGAAGTATAAGTATAGAATATAAATAATGTATTTAAGTATAATAATTTTACCTTTATTAGGGAGTATAGTATCTGGCTTTTTTGGTAGAAAAGTCGGGGTTCGCGGAGCACAAATAATAACTTGTTCATGTGTAATAGTTACGACTATTTTAGCTTTGTTGGCTTTTGTTGAAGTAGGTTTTAACAATATTCCTGTTACAATAAACCTATTTAGATGAATAGATTCAGAATGATTTAATATTATTTGAGGATTTCAATTTGACGCTTTAACAGTGTCGATGTTAATCCCAGTTTTAATTATAAGTTCATTAGTTCATATTTACTCTATAGGTTACATGTCAGGCGATCCTCATCAACAGAGATTCTTTAGTTATTTAAGCTTGTTTACTTTCATGATGATTGTTTTAGTAACAGGTAATAACTATTTACTGATGTTTGTTGGTTGAGAAGGTGTAGGTGTTTGTTCATATCTTCTAGTATGTTTTTGATTTACTAGAATAGCAGCAAACCAAAGCTCTATATCGGCTTTATTAACAAATAGAGTAGGTGATTGCATATTAACTATAGGAATGTTTGCTATATTATGAACTTTAGGTAATTTAGATTATGCTACAGTTTTTTCATTAGCTCCTTATATTAATGAAAATATTCTTACTCTCATAGGTATTTGCTTAGTAATTGGAGCGATGGCTAAAAGTTCACAAGTTGGACTTCACGTTTGACTTCCAATGGCTATGGAGGGTCCTACTCCTGTTTCTGCATTAATACACGCTGCTACAATGGTTACAGCAGGTGTGTACTTATTAATGCGTTCATCTCCTTTAATAGAATATAGCAGTACTGTATTACTTATATGCTTATGATTAGGAGCAATAACAACTGTATTTAGTTCTCTTGTAGGTTTATTCCAACAAGATATTAAAAAAGTTATAGCTTATTCCACTATGAGTCAATTGGGGATGATGGTTATAGCTATAGGTTTATCTTCTTATAATATAGCTTTATTTCATTTAGTAAATCATGCTTTCTATAAAGCATTATTATTTTTAGGTGCAGGTGCTGTTATTCACGCAGTAGCTGATAATCAAGACTTCAGAAGATATGGAGGATTGATCTCATTCTTACCTTTAACTTATTCTGTTATCTTAATAGCAAGTTTAAGTTTAGTAGCTTTCCCTTTTATGACTGGTTTTTATAGTAAAGATTTTATATTAGAATCTGCCTTTGGACAATATCACTTTAGTAGTATTGCTGTTTATGTTATAGCTACAATAGGAGCTATATTCACTACTTTGTATTCTGTTAAAGTTTTATACTTAACATTCTTAACTAACCCTAATGGACCTATAACATCTTATAAACATGCACATGAAAGCGATATGTTTATCAGTTTACCTTTAATAATATTAGCAATATTTTCAATCTTTTTTGGATTTGTAACTAAAGATATATTTATAGGTTTAGGTTCAAGCTTTTTTGTAGATAATAGTATATTTATTAATCCTACTCATGAAATAATGATAGATACTGAATTTGCGGTTCCTACATTATTTAAAATATTACCTTTTATATTTACTATTTCATTTAGTATTTTAGCTATAGTTCTTTCAGAATTTTTACCTGGAATTGTCATTAATTTTAAATTATCTAGATTAGGTCGTAATATTTTTGGTTTCTTTAATCAAAGATTCCTTGTCGAAATGTTCTACAACAACTATATTACTAATTTAGTACTAAAGCTTGGTGGTCAAACTACTAAAGTTTTAGATAAAGGTAGTATAGAATTAATAGGACCTTTTGGACTAGAGAAAGCATTAATTAATTTTAGTAAGAGCTTAACTAAATTAAGTACCGGTGTGGTTACAAGTTACGCTTTATACATTTTAGTTGGTCTTATATCTTTTATATTTATTCTTTATTTATCTGAAATTAGTGCTAGTTTAATTTTATTATTATTTTTACTAGCTTCTTTCACTTTAAATTCTAATAAATAAAATTTGGAGAGGGGGGGGTATCCTTAAGAAAATTAACCATCCCCTCCCACTTTCCTTCTCTCTCTTTACTTAGTTAGGGTTTTTATATTAATCTAGAAATGTCTAAATTTATTAGAAAGTTATTATAAATAATATTCTTCATTAATTAAAAACGAGAATATTACAAACGATTTATAATATTTATTCATTCTTATTACATATTCTTGTATGGAGACTTGATACTTTATGGTAAAACTTTTCAATCTTTTCGTCAAATACTTGACGCTATTACTCTATATGTAAGTAATTAATCAATAATTTATAATTTAATATGCCTCAATTAGTACCCTTTTATTTTGTAAATGAAGTAACTTTTATTTTTGCAATTATAGCTATAACAGTATATATGTTATCTAAATATATTTTACCAAGATTTGTACGTTTATTTTTATCACGTACTTTTATTTCAAAACTTCATGCTAGCGCAGAAAAAAATTAATTTCGGAGCTAGCTGAGTCCCTCCGGGACTCAGAAAAAATAAAAAAATATTTTTTATTTTTTACCCGTATGGGTACTTCGTCTCTAGCCATACTGACTTCGTAGTCAAGACGGAGCAAGCTCCTGTTTTTGTCCTACGCCTGACTTTGTAGGCCTTCTGCCTGGTTTTCCTGTACTACTCCTCCTTACAGGAGTAGTACTTGGTCTGGCCAGGGATAATCACCCCGTCTATCTGTGCCATACTTCGTCAGGAGAAGTCGGCGTATTATGAATTGATTCGTTTATTTCAATCCTGCTGTAGCCTGACTGGCCTTCGGTCAAAAGGCCAGTTCTCCGAAGGCCATTTCGGCCTTCGGAGAGAAGGCAGGCAGACAGCCAGCTACAATTAAGGTGCAGGCCTACTTCGTCCTGCTAAAAATATAGCGAAGTTATAAAAGGTAAGTTATATTAAGCCTTTAATATAAGGTGTATTACGCTAACATAATATTATGTGCACATAGGATCTATGAAGGCTTATATAGAAAGAAAGCTATAAATGTACAATATGAGTACTTTGAGCTTTAATAATAATTTATACAGAGAAATACTTAGTCCACTAGACCAATTTGAAATAAGAGATTTATTAAGTCTTGATGCACCTATATTTGGTAACTTACACATTTCTATTACAAATATTGGATTCTATTTAACAATAGGTGGATTATTTATATTAACAATCGCGATTTTAAGTACTAATTATAATAAATTAGTAAGTAACAATTGATCAATAAGCCAAGAGTCTTTATACGCTACTATACATAGCATTGTTACAAATCAAATAAATGGTAAAAGTGGTCAAATATATTTCCCATTTATTTATACTTTATTTATTGTTATATTAATGAATAACTTAATTGGAATGGTTCCTTACAGTTTTGCATCTACAAGTCACTTTGTATTAACTTTTTCTCTTAGTTTTACAATTGTATTAGGGGCTACAATATTAGGATTCCAAAAACATGGTTTAGAATTCTTTTCACTGTTAGTTCCAGCTGGTTGTCCATTACCTTTATTACCTTTATTAGTGCTGATAGAATTCATATCATACCTAGCAAGAAATATTTCTCTAGGTTTAAGATTAGCAGCCAACATAAAAAGTTGAGATTAGGTACCTCAATCTAATTGTGTTTAAGAGCCAAATTCTGGGGAAGCCCTAAAGCTTCTGGTACCAAGCTATACTCGAAAGGGTATATGTGGATGAACTAATCACTCATGTATGGTAACAAGCCAGAAGATTCTAGTAATAGAAATGGGTAATCGCGGATCTAAATCAGATAACTTATCTGTAAAAGAGCAACGAGTAGACGGTTCTTCCATTAGGGAGCCTTCGGCGCCAAACTAATGGTAAGGTGTACTCTAGTCGCCGGGAAAGCCGGTTCTTGAAAGAAACTAAGTAATTCAAGATTAAAGATATCACAATAGCCTATCCTCAATATATAATGAGTATACATTGGAGCTCGCGCTCACCTTTGAAGAAAGGATAAAGTATATAAACACCTTAAAATAAGGCGACAAAGTTTATATATACCTTTAAAGAAAGGATAAAATTGTGAACGACTTATACTGTTTTTTTTTGCTCAAGAAGATTCTACTAATAGATTCGTTATCTCGAATCGTTTTCACGGGAATAAGGTCAGCAGATTTAATAGCTGCCTATTTTATAAAGATAAGTTTAGTGTCTTGTCTAGTCGTAGATTAAGTTTCGCTAGCATAAGGATGTTTTCAAGTTCAATAAGTGACGATTCTTCTTCCACTAACTCTACCGGTTTTACTGTTTTTAATGATGCGGATAAAGACAAACTTAATATTCTTAATTATATTAAAGGTAAATCCGGAATTTATATGTGAACTAATAAATTAAGTGGTAAAAAATATGTCGGTAGTTCCTACCCCTGCAGGTAGGGTTCATCTATTCTTAGTGGAATAATAACAAATCTAATTAGTATAATAAAAATAAAAATAGTATAAGTCGTATACAGCTAAGGATAGTAATTGTGTTCACGAAAAGAACCAAGACCTAATCTATATCCTTTTTTAATTAAAAGGTATCATTTCAAGAGTAATATTCAACGTAGAAGTTACTCACATCTAGCAAAAGATGTATCAAAGGAAAGCAATAGTGTCAACAGCAGTAACAGCATTCGCGTTATTCCAATTGTAGTTTATCCTGACGCTTTTTTAAATAAATCTATCATACTAAAGGATAATAAAAATAAAGTAGGTATTTATCGTTGAGTTAACAAGGAAAATGGTAATACTTATATAGGTAGTAGTGTAAATCTAGGTCGAAGACTTAGAGTTTACTATGATTTTTCTTTTCTTTCAGTTAGAGTACAAAAAAGTAAAAGTCGAATTTATAGTGCAATCTTAAAGTATGGTTACTCAAATTTCCAATTAGAAATCTTAGAATATTGTACAAAAGAAAAGGCTGTAAGTAGAGAACAATATTATATTGATTTATTTAAACCCGAATATAATCTTAATTCTACTGCAGGTTCAAGACTTGGTAGTAATCATTCGGAGGAAACCAAGCGAAAGATGAGTAAATCTGCCCAAGGGCGTAGATTGACTGAACAAACTAAAAATTTACTTAGTTTAGCTAGTAAAGGTGTTAATAACCCTAACTTTGGTAGAAAGCATAGTGCTGAAACTAAAGCCTTAATTAGTTTAGCTAGATTAGGGAAATCTATTCTTTCAGAATCAATTAAAAATAAAATGAGTGTAGACAGCGGGACAGCCGTAAAAGTTTTAGATTTAAATACTAATGAGATTTCAGTGTATACTTCTATAACTAGAGCTGCTGAAGGTATGGGTGTTACACAACCCTCACTTTCAAAACGCCTTAAAGAAACACAAGGTTTTATAACAGTGAAAAAACGTTTTCAAGTTGAAAAGGTAAACGAAAACACTGAAAAGTAGATTTAAGACGGGGAGCCTACTTTTGTAATATTACGTTATGTTAAGAAGATAATATAATCTGAGGATGAATTTGTGGAACGACTTTCAGGTCACATGTTATTAAACATTTTAGCAGGTTTTACTTACAATATAATGACAAGTGGAATAATCTTTTTTTTCCTTGGGTTAATACCTTTAGCATTTATTATAGCCTTTTCAGGACTAGAATTGGGTATTGCATTCATTCAAGCCCAAGTTTTTGTGGTTTTGTCATCTGGTTATATAAAGGATGGACTTGATTTACACTAATCTTTAAAATTACTCCCTCCGATAAGAGAGTAATTGGAATATTATCTTTAAAGAATATTCCAGCCCATCCTTATATTAAGCAACTTCCTTTACAGTCTTCTTTTGGTGGATGAACGACATTTCTATTGTTTATAGGATTTTTAATAAGTAATGTTTTAGATATAATCTCTGCTATTTCAAATTTTACTGGTTTAGATTTCAAATCACTAATAGATTTGGTTTTTACATTAGGTAATAATTTTGTTCAAGGTAATAGCTTATATTCAACAGGATTATTGCTAATACTATTTGTTTTTAGAAATATTATTAATAATAAGATAACTCGGTATTTTAATTATTTTGATGTTAATGTTTTGATAGATCCTATTTTTAAGTATTATCCTACTTTTAAGGATAATATTAATATGAAGGGAGTAATATTTGCTTTAAGACAATTAATCGAAAAATTTAATACTGATTTTTTTATTAAAAATAAGGTTAGTTATTCAGACTTAAATTTATTTTTGCTTAGCTGATGTTTTATGTTAACATACGTATCTAAACTCGATTTAATAATAGGGTTGTTATGTTTATTTTGTTATTTTTTAACTTTATTATCTTTAGTAACACAACTTGCTTTTATATTCTTTAATAGTAATACAAATAACTCATTATATAAATTTGGTATATTAATTATTTCAGTATTATGATTAGGATTAGTATTAATTTTGATAATATTAAGTTTTTTTATACGTCAATTTTGCATACAAAAGATCTTATCTTTCACTAGTAAGGGACTAGTTTACTTAAAGGATTACTTATTAAAAGTAAAGACAAGAAGTAGCGGTGACGCAAAGATAACTAAGTCTAAACTAGTAAATTCAAAGTTAAGAGGTTCTGGACCTAAGCCACCTAAATTTGATGACAATTTAAAGGTTAATTCTAACTCACCTAAAAAAAAACGTAAAATTGGTAAGAGTAATTCCATAAATGGATCAATCTCAAAGAATACTGTTTATGATAGGGATAATCCTAAATATAAAAATAATGAGGATTATAAATTTACGGGTAGTAAGTGAAGAAATCTAAAGGGTACTGCTCATGATAGAGATAGTCCTAAATATAAAAATAATGAGGATTATATATTTATAGGTGGTAGCTGAAAAAATCTAAAGGGTACTACTCATAATATAGATAATCCTAAATATAAGAATAATGATGATTATAAATTTAAAGGTGGTAGGTGAATAAAACTAGTGGGTACTGTTTATGATATAGATAATCCGAAATATAAAAATAATAGGGATTATAAATTTATATGTGGTAAGTGATCAAAACTAGTGGGTACTGTTTATGATAGAGATAATCCTAAATATAAAAATAAGGGGGATTATAAATACACAGGTGGTAGGTGAAGAAAACTAGTGGGTACTATTTATGATATAAATAATCCTAAATATAAAAATAATAGGGATTATTTTTGAGATAATACAGCTTGAGTTCGTGAACTTTTACCATTAAATGGTGGTTCTATTATGTCTGAATTACCTAATAAAACAGATCCTGAATATTCATCTAAAATAAAATCGATTTTAGATAAAAATAAAGGAGTATCTCTCAATAAAATAATGGATTTTTCAGGTAAACCTGAAAATCAGCATACTGCACTAAGTAAAGTTTTACATGAACTCTATAAACAAAAGCCTATTTCATTCAACAGAAAACCAAATACTACTATTATTACAAGTAAATTTATTGATGAAATAGTAAGTATGGTTGAAAATAATAGGAATTCGGATTAATGTATTATACTTATTTACTTAAGTCACATGCTATTAAATATTTTAGCTGGTTTCACTTACAATATAATGACAAGTGGTATAATTTTTTTCTTCCTTGGGTTAATACCTTTAGCTTTTATAATAGCTTTTTCAGGGTTAGAACTGGGTATTGCTTTTATACAAGCTCAAGTTTTCGTAGTTTTATCTTCAGGTTATATAAAAGATGGACTTGATCTACACTAATTTTTATAATTACTGCCTGTTTTTATACTAAACTTGGAATATTCTTTTTTAAGAGTATTCTACTACCCCTATCCTTATAGTTCGCTCGGTAAAGTTTTACCTGAATTATATAAGAAAGACCGTAGTCTTTTTTTTTTATCCTGGGGAAACTCTTATTAATAATAAATTTATTGATAAAGTAGTAAGTAAAGTTAAATTTAATAGAAATTCGGGTTAATATACTATACATATTAACTTAAATCACGTACGATTCTTTATCTTTAGTGCTACGACGAAGTACTCCGTACTCCTTATCTTTTTACATTGTTGGTAGCAAACAGTAGGGAGGGGAGTATTAGTAGAATAATTAGCAGGTAAAATATTTAGTGATAAGTAATAGGATGAAATTAATTTATAAGTCGTCTTAGTTAAGATGCATAATTAAATTTTAAGGAAAGTCTATGATTTAATGTATATATAATATTTAAATATAAGTTTTGGTATTTTATAGAAAATATAAACAAGTTAATTCCTTTCGGGCTCACCGAGCCCTGGATAGGGCGAAGGCCTAGACAATGTTAGATTAAATAACAAAAAATAACTTGATTTTGGAAAATCAAGCCCATATAAATCCTTTTTTTAGTAAGAAATTATTACAGGATATAGCTTAAATTATTCCTAAATATATACTATCTCTGCTGCTTAATACTTAACATAACTTCTCTCTGTAAATAATGTATAAGGAAAAGTTAGTATTATTGTACGATATAAAAAAGGGGGGGGGGTGGTAGCTAGTATTCAGTTCCCACCTCTCCCCTACCACTAGTTATTTGTTATAGTTAACTTCTCCTAAAACAGCATACCCAGTCCATAATAAAGTCTATCAAAATTTAATTCAATATGCTACTTCTAGAATTCTTATTGACGAACGGGTACTCAATAAAAAATAAAGAAGGACGAATTTCGTAGCGACTTTATGCCATCCAGCCTGACTTCTCTCCGAAGGCAGGTACTTCGGTTTTTTTCAAAAAAAAAATATAGCAAGCTCGGAGAGAAGTATGGCAAGCCATGGCGGGAGGAGGAGTGTTAGCATACTGATGAAGTACTGTATCCCGAACGAAGTTCGGGATCGCGAAGCCAAGACTAATATTCGTCGAGAAGTATGCTTGCGCCTTAATATAGAGATAAGGGATTAGTATAGAATGGTGAATTGATAGATAGAGGTTAGGGCTGAAGAACATTTGCTATGTTTATGTAAAACATAAAATAGGGGTTAGATAAAAAGTATAAACCAATAAGAGGTGTAATTTATGATCAAAAATTAGATTGTTAAAATACAGTGTAACTCCGTAAGCTACTATAGTGGTTATTCGGGTTATACGGTAAACCATATATCTTAATAAATAGATAAACTGAAACTTAAAAATTTATTGAAAGTAAATTGCATCACAATCCTGAGCTTTAATCAAGTAGGATTGATAAAATAAAAATCGAATAAAAGATTGAACATTTTTATAGCTAGCTATAAAAATGTTCTTTATATAGGTGAGTTTGGTGATGGCTCTGATTGAACGCTGTCCAAATGCTTGACACATGCTAATCGTACGTTTAATTTATGCTTTTCGGATATTAGGTATCTAGGTTCCATGAAATATAATTAGTAATGGTGTAATATCTTTTGTCTATCTTTCCATATCTCGAACATCGTTCGGATCAGGGAGGTAGGCGGAGATATTGAAGGTGAATTAAAAGTGGTGTACAGGTGAGTGAAAGATATTCGGCCGACCTTAAAGAGAGGGGAAAAATCCCTCATAAAATAAAAAAAAGGGTGTAAAACCGCTTTAAGAGGAAAGGTATCTGCGGGATAGGTAGTAGTTAAGGTAATGGCTTAACTAGCCAACAATTCTCGGAGTCGAAGCTGAAATGGTTGATCGACCACATTGGGGATGAAAAAATCCCAAGGCATATATGTACAGCAGTGAGGAATCTTGGTCAATGGCCTAACGGCTGAACTGGCAACTTGGATGAATGGACCGGCTACCCCCTTAAGAAAGAGGTAAGAGGTAGTGCAGGAGATCCTTTTAAGGAGTAAAGTTCTAAATATATGATTGATAATGACAGTCTATATATTATGTCTTGACCAATTACGTGCCAGCAGTCGCGGCAATACGTATGAGACTAGTGTTATTCATCTTAAATAGGTTTAAAGGGTACCCAGACGGCAAATGTCACCTTTAAAAGGTTATTATTTTGCTAGAGTTTTATGTGAAGAGGCCGTACTTGTGAGTGGAGAGTTAAAATTCTGTGATACCTGGGGGACGGATAAAGGCGAAGGCAGCCTCTTATGTACAAACTGACGTTGAAGGACGAAGGCATTGCGGCACGAACAGGATTAGGGACCCTAGTAGTCTTTGCAGACAATGATGAATGCCATAGGTTAGGTTGTTACTTAGTCTATAAATGAAAGTGTAAGCATTTCACCTCAAGAGTAATGCGGCAACGCAGGAACTGAAATCACTAGACCGTTTCTGACACCAGTAGTGAAGTATGTTGTTTAATTCGATGATCCACGAAAAATCTTACCACAATTTGAATAGAATAAAATAATTAAGGCGACTCGACTGTCGTTTTAGTATATTTATTCATACAAGTGTTGCACGGCTGTTTCCAGTTAATGTTGTGAAACTGTGGCAAAAGCCATGGAATTAACGTAAACCTGAGCTTTATTTGTAAATATATTATTTTGATAGGGCTGATTCGTCCATTATATTGGATCTGATAACAGGGACTAAGACAAGTCATCATGGCCTTGATATTGTGGGCTAAAGACGTGCCACATATTCCTAAACAAAGAGATGCGAAAATGCGAATTTTAGCTAATCTCAAAAAATAGGATAAAAAAGATATGGATTGTAGCCTGAAATTCGGCTACATGAATAAGAAATTGCTAGTAATCGTGAATCACTATGTCACGGTGAATATAACCTTGGATTGGTACTAACCACTCGTCACATGCTGAAAGGAGTACGTGCAATAAGTTTGCTCTCTTATTTTAATTCAGCGAATAATAGGATTCGGGTTTTTTTATAGGATTCTTCGTATGCGCGATTCTAATTGGTGTTAAGTCGAAATACGGTTCGTGTAGTGGAAGTTGCACGGGATTGATTAACCTTTAACAAGAAAATATGCCGTATATATGCCCAGACTTCGGTAGTATATACACGTTATCTATTAAGTAGGATTAGTAGGTAATTGTAACAGGCAATGGGCCTTTTATCTTAATAGTTACTATTTAAGATAAAAGAGGAAATTCTATGGGTAGAAAATGATGGTTACATCAGTATAATAAAGTTAATAACTTTATTTATTAAGAGTTCGAATCTCTTGTTTCCTGGATCCCCTGAGGGGATTAGGCTTCGTCTGCTTGACTTCTCCATACGCCAGGAGGGATACTCCTGGTATAAATTATTTATAGTGTGAAGTCTAATCCCGCCTTCGTATCCCCCCTACGGGGGATTAGGGATCCGGCTTCGCACTAAATTAGTGCGAAGCCGTAAGCTATGGCTTAAAATTTGTTTTATTCCTACTTTTTGGTGAAGCACTCTGTATGGGGATACGAAAGGGTATCTAATTTATGTTTTAATAAGTTGAAGCTGGCTTCGGAGCCGCCTTTGGTACGAAAGAATTTCATCCGGACTTCATCCATATAAAAAAAAAGTATACTTTTTTTATCAGGCCGGTTAGAAGAGGCTCAGCAAACTCCTCTTAATAATAAAAAATTTCGTGGTTGTATAACCTATTATATTCTCGAACTGATTCGAATCAATTCGAATCGAATCGAATGGAATCCGTGGCAACTGATAACTATCTTGAATTTCTAAAATATATATAAATCGTGCTAAAATTGATAAAGCTAGATTTTTAATTTAACAAAAAAAATGATACAAGTTGCAAAAATAATTGGTACAGGTTTAGCTACTACAGGTTTAATAGGTGCAGGTGTTGGAATAGGTGTAGTGTTTGGTGCTTTAATATTAGGTGTAGCCAGAAACCCTTCACTTAGAGGGCAATTGTTTAATTACGCTATTCTAGGTTTTGCTTTTTCTGAAGCTACTGGACTTTTTGCGTTAATGATGGCTTTCTTATTACTATACGTTGCTTAATTCAATATTCAAACCGTATTAAAAGGGGATATTACATTATCCCCATCTATATAGTGGCTATACGGCCACCTTAAAAGGAGGCTCCGGCCTGACATACTTCTGCGCAGCCACCTGATCCCGAACTTTGTTCGGGATATGGAGAAGTACTCCTGGTTGAAGTACAGCTAAGTATTAAATTTGTATGTTCAGTTAATTAATATAGATTGTACTCTAACCTGGTTGATTATTAAGTTAATAATCAACAGAAATTGTCCTTCGTGCCCCCGGGAGGGAATACGGTTTAAAGGAAACTTCCTTCATTGGCAAGAAGGGCTGAGCTGTAAACTCAGTAGCTAGATGCTTCTAAGAGTTCGAATCTCTTGTTTCCTACTAGAGGTTCTTTTAATTTCGACCAGAAATGTTGGCCGAGTTATAGTAGGGTTGTCCCTTATATTGGTATAACCCTTCTTCTCCGCCTTTATAGCTCAACGGTAGAGCTCGGTACTGTTAATACTGAGATAGATGTTCGACTCATCTTAAGGGCTAATGATAGTTACATTGTTTACGTCTGCTATTGTGTCTTTCGTGTATTTTTTATTAAGGTGGTTCTCGTCGTCAGTAGTACTATTCCTGCCTGACTTCGTAGTGCAGCTTCTATATTTTTTTTCAAAAATAAAGCCCTCCTGACTACGAAGTCGGTATGGCAGTCATGCCAGTAGGAAAACTCGCTCTTTATAAATAAAATATATAGAAATAGCTTAGCTTAAGTAAGCAACGAATTATCACTTTTAATTCTCCTTTTCATTTTTATGCTTGGTAATAAATTTTACTAAGAAAACTATAAATCAAACTAACTGTTTTTTTTACTATTATAAGTGACAAACTTAATAAGAAGTAATTTTCAAGATCATCCTTTTCATTTAGTAAGTCCATCTCCTTGACCGTTATACACAAGTATTTGTTTATTAAACTTAACTACTAGTGCTGCATTATCTATGCATAATTTTAGTAATAGTTATTATTTCTTTTACATAGCTTTAATATTAGTAGTATCAGCTATGTCATTTTGATTTAGAGATATCATATCAGAAAGTACTTTTTTAGGTGATCACACGCTTGCAGTGCAGAAAGGATTAAATTTAGGAGTTATTCTATTTATAGTATCAGAAGCTCTGTTCTTTCTAGCGATTTTTTGAGCATTCTTCCATTCAGCTTTAACTCCAACTGTTGAATTAGGAGCTCAATGACCACCAATTGGAATAGAACCAGTGAACCCTTTTGAATTACCTTTATTAAACACAGTAATTTTACTATCAAGTGGTGCAACTATAACTTACGCACATCACAGTTTAATTCAAGGAGGTAGAAAAGGTGCTTTATATGGATCAGTTGCTACAGTATTATTAGCAATAATTTTTACAGGCTTAGCCCACCACCCACGTATACTTTTTGGCATTGCTGGTTTCATAAAGAGGAGCTTGCTGGCGAAGCCGTCCCTCCGGGACTACAATAATAGTTATTCTAGCTTTAATATTTCATCTTGTAGGGTAACTAGAAAAAACTTTTATGGTTTCTGTTCTAGCTCAATAGGGTCTTTTAATAACCATTCACTGATGTGTAACTCCAATAGATTTTATACAACGAGAACAGAGGGTTCAAATCTTAAGGATTCAGGGCTTTCACCTTTCTGAGTATCAGGGTTTGCTGATGCAGAATCAACCTTTGTTCTTAAAATATCTAAAGGTAGTGCTACACGGTCAGGTTGAAATGTGATTCCCGAGTTTAAAATAGAACTTCATGTCCGAGATGTGATACTTTTGCGGAAAATACATTCTTTCTTCGGTGTAGGAACAGTGAGCGAACGTGGTACTAGAAACACAGCTTTTTACAGTGTACAGTCTGCACGTACTATTGCAGATGTAATTATTCCGCACTTTGAAAGATATCCTCTTAATACTCAAAAAAGAGCAGACTTCCTTCTATTTAAACAAGGTGTGGATTTATTACTTAATGGTAAAGCACGTTCCAGCATCGAAGGAATAAAAAATATTGTAAGTATTAGAGCGTCCATGAATAATGGTTTGACCGACACATTAAAAATCAACTTTCCTAATATTACTCCAGCTCCTCGTCCAATAGTTAGTTTTGATGGAATCCCTGATTCTAACTGATTCGCGGGTTTTGTAGACGGAGAAGGTTATTTTTATGTGAAATCTATCCAAAACAGTAAATATTCATCTGGGTATAGTGTTAGCTTGGTTTTCTCTGTGTCTCAACACGTGAGAGACGAAGGTTTATTAACTAAATTCATTGAATACTTAGGTTGTGGTAGAATTGAAAGAGCTTCAGCTAGACCTGATGGAGTGAATTTTGCTGTATCTAAATTCAACGACATTAAAGATAAAATCATTCCTTTATTCCTAAATCATCCACTACAAGGAGTAAAATATTGAGATTTCTGTGATTTCTCCGAAGTAGTTAATATTATGGAGACTAAAGGTCATTTTACTCCTGAAGGTTTAAAAAGAATAAATTCTTTAAAATCTGGGATGAACAACCATAGAGAGAATAAATAACTATTCATGAAGGCTGCTCCTACGAAGTCAGGCAGCAAAGCTCTTATTTCATTTAACTAAGCCAGCAAAAAGAAGTATGCGTTTAGGCCTTTGCTTAAATTCATGCATTAAATTATTAAGTAAGCTTAAGGTTTATGCAGTGAGTTAGGCAAATAAATAAAGTAAATTGCATGAAAATCTTGGAAGCATTAATTGCCAATTAATATAATGACAAGACAATATGCAGCCAATCTTATTAAATCTTTACAGATAGACTTTTAATAAGAAGGTTCAACGACTAGTAATTAGAATAGTAGATTTTGTAGTAGTTGTTCGTTGATACTAGTTCTACTTATTTAAAAATCTTTAGTATACACATAGCAATATTATTGTATACATGACATAGTCTGAACAATAATGAAAATTATTGAATTAAAGTTATAAACTTTAAAATAACAAATTTGTTCAAGGTATTGAATACAATGTGTCATCTTTTACTATAAGTGACGGTGCTTTCGGTACATGTTTTTTCTTTGGAACTGGATTTCATGGCTTTCTTCTGCATATACCTTTTTTTTATTGTAAGAATATTAATTCTACTTCTACTTTTTTGATAAATACAAGTATAAAAAATAAAGTATTCTATTCCACTACTGCCCCATCTTTAAATAAATTAGAAACGGAGCTTTCCCCTTATTGAGTTACTGGTTTTGCAGATGCAGAGTCTAGTTTTAGTCTTAAATTATCTAAAAAAAGTACATCAAGATCAGGGTGACACGTAATTCCTGAATTTAGAATAGAGTTACATAGCAGAGACATTTTATTGTTAAGAAAAATACATTCTTATTTTGGTGTAGGTTTTATTAGCGAACATCTTAGTTTAAATAAAGTAGTATACAGTGTTCAATCTTACCGGGATATAGCTAGTGTGATTATACCACATTTTGATCAATATCCTTTGGTTACTCAAAAAAAAGCTGATTATCTTCTATTTAAACAAGCTATTAACTTATTAAACTTAAATGTACAATCGGACATTGAGGGGATTCGTAGTATCATAAGCATTAAAGCATCCATGAATTGAGGGTTATCGGAAAAATTAAGATTTCAATTCCCAACTGTTATTTCAGTTCTTCGTCCTGTAGTTAGTTTTGAAAGTATAGCTGATCCTAATTGACTAGCTGGTTTCGTAGATGGAGAGGGTTGTTTTTATGTTAATACCAAGAAAGCTAAAGCCTATCTAACGGGCTTTCAGGTTATTATGACTTTTTCGATAACTCAACATGTAAGGGATGAGCTTTTATTTAATAAATTTATTGATTATTTAGGGTGTGGTAAAATTGAGAAAGTTTCAACAAGACCAAATGAAGTTAGATTTGTTGTCTATAAATTTAGTGATATTCTTAACAAGATAATACCTTTTTTCCAAAACTATCCTTTACAAGGAATAAAGTTACAGGATTTCTGTGATTTCTGTAAGATAGCTAATATTATGGAAAAGAAAGATCATTTAACTTTAGAAGGTCTTAAGAAAATCAAATCTTTAAAATCTGGAATGAATACAGGTAGAATTAATAGTTAATTCCTATTCCTGCTTTCTGTCGAAGGACCGAAGGTGGGATAAAAAAAAAGGTTAATGTGAAACGTGTGGGCCCTATTTTAATTTGAGTATAAAGTTTAAAATTTATACTATGTCTTGAATTAGATAGAAAACAAGGTTAATTGCATGAAAGTCTTGATGTTATTGATATAAAATAAACAAGATCATATGCAGCCAAACATCTATTAAATATTGCAAGTAATATTTAGTAATGAAAGGTTCAACGACTAATAAAATAGGCTAAGCCTATTTTTCAAATTTTGCTGTACAATATATAGTATATTGTACAGGTGATATAGTCTGAACAACAATGAAAATTGTTGAAAGTAAGGGTTTGTTATCAATCCTTATGTTAACATATTTAATTCTATAATTCATTATTAAACTATGTGTTCTTGTTAGTGCTAAGGGTTAATTATAACAGTAGCCCTATTTATATTTATATCTATTATACATAAAACTAAAACTGCATATTTTAAAAATTTTTCTAGTCGTACTACCTTTAATAATAATAAATTATTGATTACTTCACCTAATTCAGTAAATAAAGCTGAAGTTTTACCTTATTCTTTGAGAAAAGAATTTATAGAATGGTTTGTTGGATTTACGGATGGAGAGGGTAATTTTAATATTAAATTAACTGATTTAACGGATAATACATTTAAATATGTTCAATTTACATTTCAAATAGGTTTACATAAGGATGATATAAAAGTATTAGAATATATTAAAAATACTTTACAATGTGGTCATATTTCTAAATCTAAAGATAGAGTAAATTACTTTGTAAATGATATCAATTCATTATTATATGTTATAATACCTATATTTGATTATGTAAATCTTAACAGTTCCAAATTTCATCATTATGAAATATTTAAACAAGCGGTATTTTTGACAAAGGATAAAAATCATTTATCGGACAAAGGTAAATTGGATATAATAGCTTATCAAAAAGAAATGCAAAGTATGTCAGGTAAATGAATACCTAGTTCTATTAATAATAAAATTAATATAACTAAGTATTGATTAGCTGGATTTATAGATGCTGAAGCTACCTTCTCAACTAATAAATATGTGCCTAGATTTAAATTAGAGAATCATATTAAAGAATTAGAATTGTACAATAAAATAAAAGAATTTCTTAATGTTGGGAATGTTTTATTTACTTTGCCTAGAGTAGATAGAGTTAATAGTAATCCTACCATAGTTTTGGAGATTAATAAAGTGCGAGATCTTCGAGAAAATTTAATACCATTATTATATGATAATGATGATATTTTATTGAAAACTTTAAAAGCTCAAGATTTTTTATTATGATTAAATTTGGTAGATATTTATTATAAAGGTTATCATACAACATTAGAAGGTAAATATTTATTTGACGCAATTAAATTACATATAAACAAATATAGATTAACAACTAATACAAATCTATGTGATAATAATAGTAAAATTTCATTATTAGAAATCGAGAAATTATTATCTAAACTTTATTTATTAGAAAGTCCTTATGAAATAAGAGAAGGAGTTCGCTATTATAGAAATACGACTAGATTAGTAAGTGAATCAATTAAATTTGCAGTTATTGATCAAAAAAATAATAGAAACATATATGATAGTATGTCCGAATGTGCTAAAGATCTGAAAATTTCTAGAAAGAAAATTAAAGAATGTTTAAGTACAGGAGAAAGATATAGAGGATATGTTTTTGTTATAGTATAATATATAAATGATAAATTTACAACAGAGTTAATAGCAAGAATATCTTTACAATACTGCGTATTTAAAGACAATTTGCTGCCGAGTATATATTGTTTATGACATATATAAAGGTTCAACGACTAGCTAATAAATATTATGTTACTTTAACTTAGCTTTCGCAGGATTAGTTTAAGGCTATTATGGAAGGAAAAGTTAAAGTAAAAGAATGGCAATAAACTCTGCTTATTAATTATCCTAAAAATATTTTTTAACAGGATAAGCACTAATAAGAATACATAGTCTAAACAATAATGTGAATTCTTGATTAATTTTTGTACACGTTATAATAGGAACAATTTTTCTGTCAGTAGCTTTGTGAAGAATATTTGCCTACCATCTAACAGACAATCATCACCTAGGTTTTGAGGGGGGTATTCTCTACTGACATTTTGTGGATGTTGTATGACTTTTTTTGTATGTTTCAATTTATTACTGAGGTTCTTAATTCTAGAAATAGAGTACTATATATTATATAGTGATAGCGATAGTAAACGTGCAGAGGCTATTAAAAATGTAAGTGAACTAGGTGATAAATTGGCTAAGCAGAATAAAGCACAGTTAGAACTACAAAAAAACAGCGAGCTAGCCGCTGATAAAAAAGCTTTCAAGGATCACGAAGCTGAAAAAACAGAATTTCCTGATTTCGAAGAAAGAAGAGCTAACAGGTGAGCAAAAGAAAGAATTAAACAAGATTCTGGTAATGTTGTGAATGATGGGTCTGAACCAACACCTTTAACTGATTTAGATGGGGGTGATTAATATTATCTTTGGTTTGCGATTACTCCGAGCTTGCTATGGCTCCGCCACAGCCACTATAAAAAAGAATCTTTTTTATTTCTTAGTCTTAATTTTTCTTTAGGGTCTTTCATATATAGTTTGGTGCATAGTAAACATAAACTACTATGCACCAAAAAGAGTATAGTTTAATGGTAAAATAAGAAGCTTCAACCTTCCGGTTCTCAGTTCGAATCTGAGTGCTCTTGATCCTCCCCTTCCATTTTTTGTTACCCTTCGTATCCGAAGGATCGAGCTTGCGCGATTTTCTCCGAAAATACCCAAGGGCCGTAAGGCCTGGGCCGAGAGGCAGTAAAAATATAATAATATATTAAATGTAAGATAGCTGCCTAACTGCTAACTATTACTTTTTCTCAGTACTCACTGTAAGGTTAGCAGCGAGTCCTATATATTTTATTGTATCCCTCCTGACTGCCTTACTTTGTAGTGCGAAGCCGTCGTGCGAAGGCAGCCAGGATTATAAATTAATATCTTAAATAAGGGGGGGGGTATTTTGCTAAGGGTTTTTAGTATAATGGTTAATACATGTGGCTTTTAATCACTAAGATATCGGTTCGAATCCGATAAAACCTATTCATATCGCTGCATTATAAAACCTATTCTGATTAAATATATGAATTCGCCTTACCCACCACGAACTTTTATATTTTAGTGCTGTACTTCAGCCATACTTACTTTTCCTGGTCTGCCTGCCGAAGGCATAGTTGGACTGTTGTCTTCGAATTGTGCGTTAATACTAGTAAAGTGGGTGTTCGATTTAGGCTGGCGATTTTCTTCGAAAATACGAAGGCAGCCAAGCTCCGTTTTATGTGTTATTTTTATTTGATGTTTTGTTAGCTTAATTTATGTGTATAAAAATATACTTCACTTAGTGAGTTAAATATAAATTAATAAGAAAGGAATTAATGTTGTTAGCGTGCAGGCTTCGCCGTAATATAATACTTAGAATTAGTAACTTAATTGGTCGAGGACTTCCTTGTCACGGAAGTAGGTGTCGGTTCGAATCCGATCTAATTCGTGGTCTAGGTTAGATAGTCTAGATTATAGATTCTTTTTTTTACACTTATTCGGCGCCTGCCATATCCCGAACGAAGTTCGGGATCAGGAGAACGCACCCCCTGGTTTTATAATAAAGGACGGAGCTATCTTTAGTAGGTTCTAGCTCTAATCCCCCCCCCGATGTAATCCTACTTTTTTAAGAGGGATTTGCTACAACTTAAACATGTATTATATAAGAAATATACAGGAAAAGTTGCTATAGGTAGGGCGAAATATTTGCTACATATTGTGTATTAACACCTGGGTGTTCGATTCACCTCTTTTCCGATCTCGAACTTCGTGCCTGCCTTTTCTGTTGCCGACGAAGTACTCCTGCCAGCCTTCGGGCGGAGAAGTGACCTTCGGAGAAGTCAGGCCGAAGTACCAGCCATACTGACTTCCTAGTTAGTAGGCAGGAGGTATACAAATATATTTTTTTTATTAGATACTTTTCTGGGTAGTTGTTTATCTCTTTTTTAATTTACTTATACATTGTTTAGTATCCGGAGGATCGCGCTTTGTACTTCTAATTAATTATTCTGATATTACTTCATTAACCAAAGGCTCTTTATTACTACGATTTTTCTATACCCTTTACAGTCTTGCCGAAGATATGAGGGGGGGGGTCTCTCCAGAATACTACCAGTTAAGCTGTAGGAGTCGTTAGGGTTATCCTTTAGTACCTAATCCCTTACCACCTAAGGTATTAGGTGGTAAGGGATTAGGTATAATGAAATAATAAACAACGGCTATCATTTAATGGTAGGATGTCTGTCTTCCAAACAGAGTGTGTCGGTTCGATTCCGACTAGCCGTATATTCCTTTTTTATATATAAACCAAGGAGTAGTTTTTATTTTGTTACGTACTTCTGGCTGTTGTATTTTGTTACATACTTCTGGCTGTTATATTTTGTCAGAAGTAAGTCAACATAGTTAGAAGGCGGCTTCCTGGGCTGTACTTCTGGCCACACTAACGATTTCGTACGGCTGGCGACTACGTACGCAGCACTTGCCTGACAATGTAGGAGTACTTCGTCGTCAGGCCAGTCAGGAGTAGTTTAGGAAAAGAAGTATAGCAGGAATAATTTGATGCCGACTTCGTACGAAGTCGGAAGAGACGCAGAAATTCAACCTTTATCTAATGTATTGTTAGCTCAGTTTAGGTTTACTTTATTAGGTAGGCTTCTTCGGTCGACTACGAAATTCTACGTACGCAGGAGAAAAGCTCTCACTTGACTATGTTAATCTAAACTGATAAGAAAGGATTTCATGAATTATAAGGAAGATTTGAGATTTCAGCTCTCCGAAGGCCGAAGTCTCAACCAGTATAATTTCAGTAAGCAGTTAATAGGTCTTTGTAGTAATAGAGTAAAAGAATTATGGCAGTCAGGATGCTGTGATAATAGATTCACTCTTGGCTTAGTTAGTGGTATAGGAACATTTAGGTAAATATAATTGATATAAATTTCCTCAAAGAGGTATACTAATTTTTTTTTATGAATAATTTATTTTTAGTTAATGAAACGTTTACAAATGGTTATCTAGCAAATATATTAAATATCATTTCTTTATTTGCAATATTCTGTGGTGTGTTTGTTATTATAAGCAAAAACCCCGTTGTGTCAGTTTTATTTTTAATTGGATTATTTGGTAACATTGCTTCTTATTTAATCTTAATAGGATTAGGCTTTATGGGTTTAGCTTATTTAGTTGTATATATAGGAGCTATCTCTATACTATTTTTATTTATTTTAATGCTGATTAATATTAGAATAAGTGAGTTACAGAGTAATACTAGAAATACTATACCTTTAGCTATCACAATAACAATAGCATTAAATTATCCTTTATTTAAATTGCTACCTTATGATGTGGCAATATTAAGCAATAATTATTATATGAATAATGTTTTATACGATATATCTTTAAACAAATACAATTCAAATTATTTTAATAATTTAAATCTATATAATAATAATTTATCTTTTGTTACTAGTAATATGTGAGATGGAAATTTAGCCGAAACTGGTCATATTACAAATATAGGAAGTGTAATGTATACAAATTACAATATGTGATTATTAATCGCTAGTTTCATTTTATTATTAGCTATGGTTGGTTCTATTGTTATAACATTAAAACCATTTGTACCGTCAAATAACAATTAGTTTTCAGTTGTATCCCGAACTTCGTTCGGGATCTGGATTTTTATATGTTTAAATGTTTAATAAGGGAATAACTCATAACAAAAGTTTCAAGTGGCCATCTATACTGACTTCTCTTTTTGCGACTACGTCGCAAACTGACTTCGTAGTTAGCAGGGGGTACTTCGTTGTCAGGTAGCCTGGTTGGCAACCTTCGGCAGCTGCCAACGAGGATAAGTCACCGTAATTGTTCTTATTTTAGTGCTGTACTTTTGTTGTGAAGCTAATAAGTATGCCGATTTTCTTCGAAAATACGAAGGCCAGCTTTAAAAATTTTTCTTTCTGAGGTCGTATTATATTATAAAAATTTGAGATAGAGGAGTTAACTCTCCTCTAGCTTGCGTAGTTTTTTTATTATAAATAAAAAAACTACCAAAAAGAAATTAGCTCAATGGTAGAGCAACCGTTTTACACACGGAAGGTTGGGTGTTCGAGTCACCTATTTCTTATCCAAACAGATCCTGATTTCTCTGTCTGAGACTTTTCCTGGCGACGAAGTACTCCTGCGGCGAAGCCTAATCCCCTCTAGGGATCCAGGAAGAAGCTAGGCACGACAAATTAAAGATTCCTTGACTTAACGGTAAAGTGCATTTTTGATAAGAATGATATCAGCGTTCGATTCGCTGAGGAATTAAAGAGAATTGACCGAGTGGTCTAAGGTGGTAAGCTTGAGTCTTATTTGATTTATTTAATCACATCCGTTCGAATCGGATATTCTCTGTTTAGCCTGCCATGGCTTCGCAGAAGTACTCTAGACTAGCATATTTCTTCTGCAGCTTCTGGCTTTTGGCTTCGCCATAAACGAAGGCAGCCAGGCAAGAAGTACTTCTCGTGTACTTCTAGCGCAGCCTAGCTTCGCATAAGGCGAAGCTAGGCAGTCAGGTAGTCAGTATGGCAGCCAGGCAGGCTACAAAATAGAAATTTTATACGGATTAGAGCCAGGCGGTTAGGCGTCTCATTTGGGTTGGGAAATAGTTATGTTCGATTCATAATAATCCGAATTAAATATAGTTTAATTTTTATTTTGGCCTACGGATAAATAAGCTTTCTGCTTACCAAAGGCAGGAATTAGAAATAAATAAGAAATGTAAATGATATATTCGCTATAAAATAGTATAAAAAGAGACTATTATGGAAATATAAAGCCATGTGTTAAAGAGAAATTTGTTATCTTATGGAAACATATAAACTCTAAGATAAATTACTTGATAAACGAAGCGAATTGAAATATCTAAGTAGCTTCAGGAAAAGAAATCAAAAGAGATTTTATGAATAGTGTGAACGAAAATAAAATAGCCTATTAATAAGTAAAATGGTAGAAAAACTGTTTGAAAAATAAATGTCAATTAGTTTTATTATTAAGACTAACTCTGGGGAACCTTCCTCAAAGGCTAAATATAACACATGAGCATCAGAGAATTAGTACCGTAAGGGAATTATTGAAATAGTAGTTTTATAAGCAGCTCGAGTTGTATTTGAAAACAAGAGCGTACCTTTTGCATAATGGGTCACCAAGTTAACATTAGATGCGAGCTAATTAGTATTGCGTAGTTAAAACGATCATAATGTAACAGAAAATGATAAGTGTCTAAAGTTAGACCCGAAGCCTAGTGATCTTACTATAGTCAGGGCTATAAAGGCTCGAACGGGTTATTGTTGCAAAAATATCCGATGAACTATGGTAAGCATAGTGAAAGACAATTCTGACTAGGATAGCTGGTTTTCTGCGAAACCTATAATAGTAGGCAATTTAAGTAACATCAAAGCAGGTACAGAACTTAATCTCAGACCAGATGTAAATTTTCAGCAAGAGTATTTACGTACTCTTTGAAAATACATTATTCAATGGTACATATCGGGGGATCGTGAAGATTTTATCGGTGAGTATGTAGACTCGGAATGGCTTAGATGGATCTTGAATGATCAGACATAGAATGATAAGGTTGTATGTCAAAAGGGAAACAGCCCAGAACAAAAGTTAAGGTTCCAAAATTATTGTTAAGTGAAATTAAGAAGGTTTTTATTTGAGTCGACAAGGAGATGGGCTTAGAAGCAGCCATAATTTGAAGACCTCGTAATAGAGCGCTCGTTAAATCTTTAAAAGCATCGAAAATTTAACGGATCTAAACAATATACCGAAACTTTGTCCTCATTTAAACATAATTTTTATTATTGTTATTTGCAGGGGTAGCAGAACGTTGGGTTATATTAGATTTGATATTTTTTAAATTCAAATAAAAAAAACTCAAGTGATAATGGTGACATGAGTAACGAAAAAGATCCGGTACGAGGAGTATTCGGAACTCGCCTAAAGCTTATGGCTGAGGTAAAGCGGCCTCTAAGTTTATAACCTGAAGGTTAAAACGATGAGTAATTCTTATTACTAAACAACATTTTCTAAGTAAAGTAAAATAAAATAAGTAAATATATTTACTTACTTTTTAAGTGGGAAATGTACTGGAAAAATTAGTATAGCTATTCTTAAGTTGTACCTTGAAACTTATTTTTTGGGGGAAGCTGTATTTGTTTATAACAGGTAAGTGTTGGCATACTTATAGGTTATTTGCAAATAATTTTACCTTTACAAAAGACGGGTTTACTACCTGCCTTTTGATAGAGGAAGCTTGAAGAAGTGATATCTTAAAATATAAGATATGAAATAAAGGATAGACAGACCGTACCTAAAGACTGCCACACAAGTAAGCTAGTAGAGAATACGAAGGCGTAAGAGATAACAATCATAAAGGAACTCGGCAAATTGATACCAAAACTTCGGGAAAAGGTAGGCTCATTAGTCTTGGTTAATACAAGTAAAAAGGAAGAAGCATAAAAGGATGTTGTACGACTGTTTAATTAAAACACAGCACTTTGCAAAAAGATGATAAATCTAAGTATTGAGTGTGATACCTGCCCGGTGCCGGCTGGTTAACGGAAATAACTAAATTGTCATAGGTTTGGTGTAGAAGGAAACCCCGGTTAATGGCGGCCTTATTCTGAGGGTCCTAAGGTAGCGGAATACCTTGGCCGTTAAATGCGGTCTTTGCATGAATGGTGTAACGATACAACAGCTGTCTCTATGATTGACTCTGTGAAATTGGAATAACTGTGCAGATACAGTTTACCTCTAGTTGGACGAGAAGACCCTATGCAGCTTTACTGTTACTAATTATTGAGTATAATAACAGCAAATTTTAGTAAATAAGGTAATTGATTAGATAGAAGTGAAATACCTTTATTTGTTTATTATATTATTATGGAATAATACTTTATGTATTATAAACATCCCACTCTATGAAAAGGGAGAACATTTGCTAGGAGACAGTTTATGCGGGGCACAGACCCCATAAAGAGTAGATGGGAGTGTCTAAGGATTATGATGTTTGTCGCAATGTGTTCGAGAATTTTTCGATCGCTTGCTGCAATTAATTTTTGTATATCTAAATAAAAAGATAAATTTTGTTTGTAGTTAAATATAACTTCGTTATATTTAATCCTTTGCTAGTACGAGACGTATAAGGGCGTACATATTATTAAAAGGGTAAGATTTTAGCTATGGAGAAATTAGCTTTAGTCAAAAAAGTGTTATGCAATATAACACTTTTTCTAGTTATTAGTTTCTACTTTACAGTGTTTTTAATAATAATGTAAACTAATTATCAAGTTTAACGGCTTAATCTTGCTTTACTGTTTGATTCACAACAAATCTTACAGTCGCGTAAGCGGGGCATAGGATCACAAGACACATTAAGGAAAGGTCTTGGATTATTGGAAAAGCTACGCTAGGGATGTTTGTCCTTTAATTTTTTTTCTTGTTCTCGTCTACTTCTATTTTGCTAAGTCCCGAACTTCGTTCGGGACTCAGCAAGCTCGACTTTATAGGAAGCATTCACTCTTCGTATCCGAAGGATCGAGCTTGCGCGATTTTCTTCGAAAATACCAGAGGGGAAAAAACATATTTTTTATTTTTTCTGCCTTCGTACGAAGTCGGCAGGCTTATTTAATAGCTATCCTCAGCTGCTCTACTTCTCCTACTGATCCCGAACTTCGTTCGGAATACACTAGTGTAGAAGTATGCATAGGAGGAATAGGAATAATAGATAAGAGATAAAGACTAGCAAGAAAACGATTAAGAATAATATTGGGTTAATTTCAAAGATTACTTATATTAAAGGATTCGCCGGATCCGTAACTTCTGACTACGAAGTCAGTATACGGAGGCTTCGCCTAATCCTTTCTATCCTGACGAAGTCAGGATACAGTATAAGTAAATTTGAAGCGAAATTTATCTTAGCGACCTGACCCCTTTGGGGGGGTATGGCGGCTAATAAAAAAAATAGACATTTTTTTATATAGCTCGTATTTAAAGATAAAAACGTTCAACGACTAATAGGTGAGTAATGCTAACAATAATCCTATCTTGAAACCCAACACTTTTTTATTATATATGTTCAAAAACAAAAGAAAATGAAATAAGAGGCCGGAGGCCCTAAAATATTACTATAATGAAAACAATGAAAAAAAATCAAAATATATTAGAAAATGCTCGCTACGTTGGTCCCCTATCACTCAAAGATTCGCCTTCGTATCCCGAACTTCGTTCGGGATCAGGATCAGGCTGAAGAGAAGGGACTACAATTTTAAAAACAAATGTAAAGAATAATTCTAAATTGAGACCATTTAATAGAATAATGGGTGATGTAGGAAAGATGCAATACTTTCCTGCATGATCTAAAGAATGAAGAAATAGTGTTTACCATTATAATAGCAATTTAATCAAGAATTTTCCGGTATATGATATAAATATTTATAAAATAATAAAAAGCTATTTTAATATGTTTTTTAATCATCAATTTCTTAAAAATGATTATATTCGTCCTAAAAGAAGACGTTTATCTTTTAATAAAATTTTTTTAGCTAGACCCGAAATTAAACATACTAACTCTAAAGCTATTATAACTTTATATGCTTTTAATAGAGAAAAGTTTGCTTTATTAAAAAAAATCAAAATTTTAACTAAATTAACTAAAAAGATAATTAAATTTGTTCAACGAAAAAACTGTTTATTAAAGATAGAAAATATTTTTTTTAAATTTAATATGATTTTTGCGATATTCAAAAATAGAAATCTACTTCAAGATTTTTATGCTTATTATTCTACTTTAAAAACAAGTAAAAGCAAGGCAAAAGAACAAGCAAATAAATGAATAAAATTGATTTTTAAGAAAGAACTTTCTTTAATTAGAAAATATAAATTTAGATTAAATCTTAATAAGTATAAATTTGAAGATAAATTATTACATGGATTAAGTAATATTATAAGAAAGCTTTATAATAAAGAAATAGAATTTAATATTGTTAATTTAAAAAATATAGTTTTTAATACAGATTTATTTACAGAAATATCTACATTAAAAATTAAGAAAAGAAATGCTAAAGTTGTAAGAATAATGAACATTATGTTAAATAAAGCTAACTTACCTTACTTGAACAGAATCCAGGAAACAGGTAGATTGGATAACAATGTAAGTCTTAATTTAGTAGAAAATAAATATAAAACTCTTAATATAAGAAATATTTTAAGTACTAAGAGCTCGCGTCTTAATTTAGATAAACTATTAAATAAAATATATATTAGTTTTAATGATAAATTATTACCACAACGAGCTTTAACCGGTTCTAAAGATATATTAAAGGGATCTATTGATCGGCCGGGGAGCTTGCGTGGCGAAGCCGGGTTGTATGATATGGTATTTAATTCTATTAAATATAAAAACATGGCAGGAATTAGAATGGAAGTAAAAGGAAGGTTAACGAAACGTTATAGAGCCGATCGTAGTGTTTATAAACTACGTTGAAAAGGGGGTTTAAAAAATATCGATTCTTCTTTTAAAGGGTTATCTGTTAGAAAGAATAGAGGTCATATTAATCCTAATGTTGGTTATTCTATTTTTGCATCTAAACGTAGAATAGGGGCATTTGCTGTGAAAGGTTGAATGGCAGGAAAATCTTATTCTACTTTAGCAGTAAAGTAGAATTTTTAGGCATACTGACGACCAAGTACTCCTGATCCCGAACTTCGTTCGGGATATGGCCAGTCAGCAGAGCTAGCACACTTATTCTTATTTTTTTTAGTCAATAGCAGATATTACACAGTAGGTTGGTAGGTAGTTTAAATGTGGGCGTGTTATATATAATAAAAAAGTGAATACATAGTCTGAACCGTTTTGTAAAAAATGGAAATATTAGGTGGCTTCTTTAGAAGCCACCTAATCTAATGATAACAATTTGAACAGGCTAATTTGCGCAAGAGTGTACAAAATGAGTGCGCGGTTTGGCACCTCGATGTCGGCTTAACTTATCCTCATGGATGCTTTGTGGTGTAGGAATCCACATGTAGTGTCTCTTAAATTACCAAACTCCGGGGAAGCCCTAAAGCTTCTGGTACTAAGCTATATATGAAAATATATAAGTGGCTGAAGTAATTACTCAGGTATAGTAACAAGCCAGGAGATGCTCGAAAGAAAAATGGGCAATCGCGGATCTAAGTCAACAGTGGGTGCTGGTTTAAATTCAGAGACAGCCAATAATAAAATGAAATTAGCATTCCCTGTTGTAAAAGAGCAACGAGTAGATGGTAAACTCCTAAACTTCAATAATAGTTGTTTAGGGTTAAGGTGTATTCTAAAGGGTTTCGAAAGAAATTATCAAATAAGAATCCATTCTAAGTCAATAAATAAATTTTCAGGTTTAAGGGCCTTTTCTACTTCCACAATGAAGAATAAAGTTAGCTTGCTTTCTCCGTCATTTATTGTAGGGTTTGCTGATGGAGAGGGTACTTTTTCTGTAACATTAGTTAAAGATAAATCTTATAAATTAGGTTGACAAGTTAAACCTAAATTTAGTATAGGTTTACATAAAAAAGATTTAAGTTTACTTGAAAGTATTCATACTTCCTTAGGTGTAGGTGGAATATCTAGCCAAGGTGTTAACGGTGTACAATTTTCGGTTAATTCTATTAAAGATCGTAGAATATTGACAGATTTTTTTGATAAATATCCTCTTCTTACTAAGAAGAGAGCTGACTATCAAATTTTTAAGGCTGTTCTAGAACTAATGGAAAATAAAGTACATCTTACACAAGATGGGCTACAAAAAATTGTAGCGTTAAAAGGAATCTTGAATACTGGGTTTTTATCAAAAGAACTGAGAGCAGCTTTTTCTGATTTATGTTTAGTTGAAAAGGAACCTATTCTATTACCCGGTAAAATATCAGATTTTTGGTTAGCAGGATTTACTTCTGCCGAAGGTAGTTTTATGGTTAGAACTTCTAACTCTTCAGGAAGAACTTTAGGTATAAAAGTGCAATTAGAATTTAATCTGACTCAACACATGAGAGATGAACAATTAATGAAAGATATAGCTAACTTCTTTAATTGCGGTAGCGTGTATCTAAATAGAGAAACTTATGTTTACCGAGTGGTTAGCTTATCAAATATTCTGGAAAAAATCATTCCGTTTTATCAAAAATACCCTATACAAGGTGTTAAAGCTAAAGACTTCGTAGATTTCGTGAAAGTTGCGGAACTTATGAAGGAGAATAAACATTTGACACTTGAAGGTTTAGAGGAGATTAACTTGATTAAGTCTGGGATGAATAGTTTTAGAATATAATTCAACTTAATTCTTTATCTTTTATATTTACGAAAATGGCTGTTTAAAATTTTGAAAATTTATTATTTAATATTGATAAGATAAATCTTTTAGATCATAGCTTTTGATGATGTTTCATAAATTAGTACTTTCGGTTACATCATCATATAAAGTTATGATTGCCTTTGGCAGGAACTATGTAGGGTACGACTGTTCGTCGATTAAAAAGTTACATGAGCTGGGTTAAATACGTCGTGAGACAGTATGGTTTCTATCTTCTAGAGGGAATTAGAATAAAATAAGGAATAACCTAGTACGAAAGGAACGTGGGGAATTAAGTTATTCTGGGTAATACCAGGGTACACTTTATTAACCTCTGGTTTACCTGTTGTTTATACGCCCAATATTAATTTATGTATAGGTTTAAAACCTCTTTATACAGGGATGTTACTTTCACTTAGGTAGATAAATAGTATAGGCACGGCAGGAAAGCTAAGTTAGTCCAAGATAAGTGCTGAAAGCATATAGGCACGAAGCTTACCTTAAGATATTTCTTAAATATACGTAATATAACATTACGAATACTATATAGGCTTTTTTTGTAAGAATCAAGAGATTTTGAGGAATGAAGTACTAATTTTATAAAATACTTGTTTAGTTTATATATATTACATTTTCATACGCCTGGTTAGCATAAATAGTAATGCAATTGTTTTGTAATCAATAGAAGGGGGTGCAATACCCCCACTGGGCTACGGCAACTTCTTATCCGCCCTGGCTATATCCCCCCCTATACGAGCTATATAAAAAAATGTATATTTTTTTATTAGCCTGATCCCGAACGAAGTTCGGGATATAGAAGTTCGGTATTAGGAGTACTTCTAGCTGACGAAGTATGCCAGTCAGACTGGCAAGCACGGAGAAATGAGGTTAGATGGTTCTAACTATTATCAACTATAGAGGGTTGGACGACTTTTTGGCAACTAAACCGCTATATCCCGGCTTTATACTTTTTAGGTATTAGGATAAGTGCTAGTACGAAAAAAATATATTTTTTTCTAGCTTTCGGTGACGAAGTTTTGGGATACAGGGTGTTAGTTGGTTCAATTCCGACCGAAAGGTTTTTCAGCCGAAGGACTGGATTAGTAGTCAAGTGGTATGACACAGCTCTTTCAATGCTGGGATCGCGGGTTCGAATCCCGCCTAGTCTAGAAGGGAGATAGTTCCTACGGTACTTTGAGTGACATTTCGCATTTTTCGAGTTATGCGGGTCGACTTTGTTATCTCTATGATTAGGTGCGTCTGGTAGGGCAAACTCAATTATCTCCCCTAAAGAGGCTATAACTTAATTGGTAAAGTGTACTGCTCATAACAGTTTTTATAAGTGTTCAACTCACTTTAGCCTTATAGTGCGGGTTGATGTAACAGTTAACATATTTGGCTCATGCCCAAAAATTAAAGGTGCGAATCCTTTACCCGCATAAGAGGGGGACTTTGTTGTAAGTTCCTTATACAATACCTAGTTTGCTTTATTTTTGAAAAAAATATAGCAAGCTCGCTCTTAATATTTTGTTAGTTGACAATATGAGCTTGCGCCTTCATATAAGTATAAATATATAAGAAAGTAATAAAAAGTTGTTTGCATACTATATTTAAATAAATAACTTTATTATTAAACATATTAGGTTTAATAATTTTTAGGGCATCCTTCAATTTTTAATCTGAGTGCTGGAATTGGTAGACAGTGGGCACTTAAAATGCTCTGATTTAATATCGTAGGTGTTCAAGTCACCTCTCAGATATAATTATTATTATAATAATTTAATTTTTAAGCTGGTTTCGCTAAGAAGGCTAGTTTTTACGGGGGTACGCCCGCCTATTTTTTTATGATTAACAGCTGGTTCTTAATTTATAAGAAATAAACAAGTAGGACTCTTATCTTGGAGCTAGAGGTATACCTTCTTCTTTATTTAAGGCGAAACTTTTTAAGAAGTTTCTCCGAGGGCTTTATTTTACGGAGAAACCACTTATAAAATATAGCATACTAGCTGGCGCCAGCTAGCTTTTTAGCTACTCATAATTCGTCAGGCTAAATTTATAGGACGGGTGTGATTAGGGGATATAGTCTAGTTTGGTAAAACTCTAATTTTGCATATTAGTATCCCAGGTTCGATTCCTGGTGTCTCCATCCTTTATTTGTTAGTAAGTGGGATTTTTGGTAAAATTCTTATTCATTTATAGACACTATATAAGTAATATTTAATTAGGGGTAGTCTTTAGGATCGCAACCTGAAGGCATAGTGTGGTAGTGGAGGAAGGTTATACACGGAGGATACATAGATCTTGATGCGATAGGCGGAGCATCAAGGGTCTCATCCATCCACGGATGGATGAGACAGTTGTTCTTAGTGGAAACGTAACACTAGAATAATATTAGGGTGTATTTAGCTCGAGAAGCTCAATTGGTAGAGCAGAGCATTGAAGCTGCTTTGGTTGTAAGTTCAAGTCTTATCTCGAGCAATTTATCCTCTAGCTACTTCTCTGTCTGTCATACTGACTTCTCCTACGCCGGCGAAGCCGGCGTAGGAGAAGTCGGTAAGTAGGAGAAGTGGGCTGACTTCGGCGGCTTTGCCTCCGAAGGAACGAAGGCAATACTAAGACAGGTTAGCCAGGTAGGCCAGGATTAAAGGGGGTTGTAAACCCCTTCTTATAAGGGAGATGAAGAAATTGGTAAACTTAGGTAATTTAGGCTTATCTGATCGCGAGATCTTGCAGGTTCAAGTCCTGTTCTCCCTATATATTTTATTTTTTGTGTGTCTTGCGAGTCCTAGCTATGAAGTAGTTAAGTTGGGTTCCGGATCCCGGCTGACTTTGTAGTGCTGGCCTGCTTGACTTCGTAGAAGTACTCCTCCTGACAAAGTAAGGCAGGTTAGTGAGGGCTGGCGTTTTCGGACGCAGCCTGACCCTTTGCATCAGAAGTATGGCCACTTCACCTAGCGGGTCAGAAGGAAAACTTTCTCTCCGCCTCTTTTTTTTTTATACTAAAAAGGGGGGGGGGTTAATAAGCAGGTAAGTTCGGTACCTTCGGAGTATGCTTCTTTCAGAGGGGGGGGGGGTTTCTCCTAGGTTATATTAATTTAGTTTTTAGGATAGAAAGTTTATTTTTATTATTCTTAAGGTTATGAATTAGATGGAGACCCTTTTTTTTTACCGTTATTCCTTATTATGGGCTAACTTTTAATTATCTAACCGTAAGATCGTGTAGGTTTCTGGAGGAGCCACCTGTTCTCTTATTTAGTTTGTTATTTGTATTCGAACGAACTTTGTTATTTGTATCCCGAACTTTGTTCGGGATATGGTTATAATTATAACGTCTTTATTTAATTATGTACGTGGCGGCCTGCTCGACGAAGTAGCCTTCGTCGAGTAGGCCAGGATAAACTAAGCATACTTCGTCAACAGGAGTATTTACCCTAAATATCTTGTGGACTAATGGGTAAGTCTAGAATTTTTGGTGTTCTACAATGTGCGTTCGAATCGCGCCAAGATAAAATAGAAAAATTCAATATAAAAGTAAAATAGATTTTAGTTTCCTTGTTGTAACCTTATAACAAGGGGGCCAGAAATAATTTCGGCTACCGATTGCCATACTGACTGGCATACTTCGTCAGCTAGAAGTACTCCTGATCCCCCCCCCCTCCGCCCTAAGTTCTCGTTAGCTCAATGGTAGAGCCGGTTATTCCTAATATCCTGATTTTAGTTCGAGTCTGAAATGAGAAAAGAGGGATGCAATTTGTATTATCTTATACAGAAATAAAGTATATATTTCTTCTAATAATAGATATAGCTTTATTAGCGATTATTTAAAGGTGTAAATAGGGGGGGGG